TGAAAATGGACTTCATATTAGCGATCGTAGTCTTTCGTTTTTAAGCAAGCATTTCAATCAATTATTTCATAATCTTTCATTTCTTTTTTATCTATCTCTATATTGTTCTATGTAAACGTAAACGAGTTGATGAAATAACTGAATTTTAACAATCTATAAAAAATATTATTTAGGGAACGATATTGAAATAGGATGATGTTATAAACATCAATGCTGATAAAGAGCACAACTTCAATATAACATTCTAGTTTTCTATTGTTAGAATTTTCATTATTTATATTATGAAAATAAATATATTAATATAGATATTAATATACAAAATATAGAAAAGAATATATAGGAAGATATACGTCCCCCCCCTAAGCATCTGATTTCCTCTCCTACAAAAAGGCCTAAAAAACCTATTCCATTTGGGAATCCATCAATTGCCCATTGATCAAATGAATTACTTGTTTCAGCTAATCCTCGTATACCTTTAATCAAGATTATGTCATAATATATGTCTATATAAGCTCGATAAAAAGACCAATTATAGATAATATTAATCGATTGGTCCATAATAATCTTCATATTAGGATTTGTTTTATGATATACATCCTTTGATAAGAAGTAAATAGGTATATAGAAAATAAAGGCAATCAATATACCGAAAAATGCTATACCAACTGAGGGGATTGCGTCTAGTAAAAATTCGGGCCAATTTTCCGGATGTTTCTTATCAAAAGGGGTCATCGATGAAGTAAACCATTCAGATAATATGTCATAACTCATTCCGCTTCGAAAAAAAGGAACTCCTATCAATCCAATAAACAGAGTAAATATTCCCAATATAACTAAAGGAAATAGCATTGTCTTGCCCGATTCTTTGGGATATGCAAAAGATCCCTTATGGAAGAAGAAAGGATAAGTGATAACCAAACCTCTGTTCTTTTTGTACAATCCTTCCATCTCATTGGAAATTTTAAATGCTTCTTTGGAAAAGGAATTATTACTTCCTATAATTTGATTCGACATAGAATCCGCTCTCGTTCTATTTGATATCCCGGATTCCTCCTCTCCCCACATAGAAGTCGAATATAGTGTAATATGGTTGTTATATGGATTAACTAAATTTACGCGGAAGTCCCCTTCAAAAGTAAGTAAATACATACGAAACATGTAAAAGGCAGTTAATCCTGCTGTGAACCAAGTTATTCCCCCAAAAATGGGAGAATATAACTTACTATCACTAAGAATTTGGTCTTTAGACCAAAAACAAGCAAAAGGTGGAATACCAGAAAGAGAAAGTGTTCCTAAAAGAAACGTGATTCCCGTAATTGGCATATATTTCCTCAAACCACCCATAAGAGCCATATTCTGACTTTTACTGGGGCAATATCCAACAATGGGTTCCATGGAATGGATGACTGATCCGGATCCTAGGAACAATAATGCCTTGGAATAAGCATGTGTAATCAAATGGAACAGAGCGATTCGATAGGAATCTATCCCTAGAGCTAACATCATGTAGCCTAATTGAGACATAGTAGAATAAGCCAAGCCTCTTTTAAGATCTTTTTGAGCGAGAGCCATAGTAGCTCCCAATAGAGCTGTTATTCCACCTATCCAAGAGATAAGATACATTATTAAAGGTAGAGCTTTAAAAAGAGGAAACAATCGAGCTACAAGAAAAATTCCTGCTGCTACCATAGTAGCGGCATGTATAAGAGCTGAAATAGGAGTAGGCCCTTCCATAGCATCAGGTAACCATACATGAAGTGGAAATTGTGCAGATTTGGCTATTGGACCTAAAAATAAGAGAAAAGCACACGAAGTAACAAAAAACGAACCAACCCCATCAACGGCAGCCAACTCGTTTAATTTTTCAAACAAATATTGAAATTCAAAACTACCTGTTACCCAATAAAAACCTAGAATTCCTAGTAAGAGTCCAAAATCCCCTGCACGATTAGTTATAAATGCTTTTTGACAAGCATTAGCCGCGCTGGGTCGCGTAAACCAGAAACCTATCAATAAATAGGAACACATTCCTACTAATTCCCAAAAAAAATAGATTTGTAATAAATTAGGGCTAATAACTAACCCCAGCATAGAAGCATTGAAAAAATTAAGGTAAGCAAAAAACCTCACATATGTTTTATCGTGCGACATATAAGTATCGCTGTAGATCATAACCATGGTTCCAACTGTTGTAACTAAAACTAACATAATGGAAGTAAGTGGATCAATCAAATAGCCTAACTCTAATGAAAACTTATTATTAATAACCCAGGACCAGAAATACCGATAGATGGGACCACCGGTAATCTGTTGCAAGAACAAATTGAAAGAAAGAAACATAGCTACACTTAACAGAAAAATGCTAATAAGAGCCCATGTACGGCGAACACTCTTAGTTGCTCCTGGAAAAAAAAAGGATCCTAATCCGATTGGTACAGAAGCTGAAAGCGGAAGGAAAGGCACGACCCGAGCATATTTGTATATAAATTCCATAGGAAGATTAAAAAATTATTCTCAATATTTTGATATTCCACATTCTTGGTTTCCAATCCACTAGACCCTGAAGAGAATAAAATAAAAACGATAGATCATGAATAAAGAAGAACGATAGAATATGGGATGCAATCCTATCGATTTCATATTTAATTTTTACTTTTTTTATCTTTTTTCTGCAAAAGATTTGCATTGGTCAATACTGATACTAATCAAATATTTGTAAGATGAGCAAGAAGGAACTCTTTTTCAGTTTAGGTACTGAGCTATTAGTTATGTACACACACATTCTTATTTAGAATTCAATTTTTCATTGTAGATTAATAGTAGTATTAAGAATAGAATTGAATAGAAAATGAAACCAATTAGAATTATTAAAAATAATTGAATATCTTAAAATGACATAGTTTTCATTTACTCAAAATTCGATATATGTATGTAAGTGTATGTAAGAATTTATTAATTGTTATCAATTTGTATCGTGGATCTCTTGTTATTAGTAAATAGTATATAATAAGGTTCCAAAATGCAATAAAAATATGATAGAATATTCTATCATATTTTTATCCATAAAATGGAACTAAACTATAAACAATGAATTTAATTTAAAGATATATAAGAAGTGTACAAAATAAAAACAAATATATAGTATAATAAAAAAATATATAATATATTCAAAAATTTTCTATTTTTTCTAAATAAAATCGAACTATAAAAATATTATGGCTGTACCAAAAAAACGCACTTCTAAATCCAAAAAACAGCATCGTAACAAGGTTTGGAGGAAAAAAGCAAATTCGGACGCAAGAAAAGCTCTTTCTTATGTTACGAGTTATTCTTCTTTAAGAGAGTTTTTCTTCGGTGAGAAGGATGGGATGATAATAACGGGACCAAGACCGAACATACCGAGAGAACTACTAATGGGAAAAAAGCCCAAGGGTTTTCTTCCTCCCTTAGTAGATGAAGAAGACTCCGAAAATAATGAATAAATTAGAGGAAGTGGTATAACTATAGTACACCCTCCAAGACCCTAGAGAGGAGCAATGGGAATCTCTAGGGTCTCTTGGAGGTACTTGGAAAAATTAAGGGACACGGTTCTATAATCTACTATAGCTCTTCTCTCTGACCTTAAATATGGGAATTTATTAATCATTCCGTCATCCCTTTTTTTCTTTCTCAATGGAAAAGGAGAGTGTATCATTCTTTTTAATAATCCCGGATAAACTCTGACATTAAATCTTGCTGGTATGGTAACTTTATTCTACGAAAGTTGCATTTTATTTATGCCGAAGAGAAATTCATTCGATCGAAACATAGGAAGGAATATATAGACCATGAACAAAAAGAAATGGATCTCATTCTTTTTTCTTACTCTAAATTAAATTAATCAAATAATATTGAACTTCGGAATATTTTTTTATGATCAAAAATTTGTCTGTTCGCTCCTCTTTGATTCCTGGAGAACAAAGAGGATCTGTTGAATCTCAAGTATATTATTTAACCAGTCGAATTCAAAAACTTACTGAACATTTGGACCTGCACGGAAGAGACTACTCGTCCCAAAGAGGTTTGTGGAAAATTGTGGGTAAACGTAAACGACTTCTGATTTATCTGTTCAAAAAAGATAGACTTCGTTACAAACGTTTAATCGATCAATTAGATATTCGTGGACTGCGTTAATTTTGATTTGAATGAAATTTTCATTTTCAAAAATTATGTTTTATTAAATTCCGAATCCTAATGAGTCATTCTTTTTTTTTGTTCTCATTGATTTTTTTAACCGGGAAAGAGTTATGATTATGGTTGCTAGGGAGAAAGACCTCATGATGGTAAGTATGGGTCCTCATCATCCATCAATGCATGGTGTTCTTCGACTTATTGTTACTCTAGATGGTGAAGATGTTATTGATTGTGAACCTATATTAGGTTATTTACATAGAGGTATGGAAAAAATTGCTGAGAACCGAACAATTGTTCAATATCTCCCCTATGTAACACGATGGGATTATTTAGCTACTATGTTCACAGAGGCGGTAACGGTTAATGCACCAGAAAAGTTGGAAAATATTCAAATACCTAAAAGGGCTAGCTATATTAGAATGATTATGCTAGAGTTAAGTCGTATAGCTTCTCATTTGTTATGGCTTGGACCTTTCATGGCTGATATTGGTGCGCAGACTCCTTTCTTTTATATTTTAAGAGAGAGGGAAATGATATATGATTTATTTGAAGCTGCCACGGGTATGCGAATGATGCATAATTATTTCCGTATTGGAGGAGTAGCTGTAGATTTACCCTACGGTTGGGTAGATAAATGCTTCGATTTTTGCTATTATTTCTTTCCAAAAGTGACCGAATATGAAAGACTTATTACACGCAATCCTATCTTTTTGAGACGAGTTGAGGGAGTAGGCATTATTAGTAGAGAAGAAGCAATAGATTGGAGTTTATCAGGACCCATGCTACGAGCTTCCGGAATCCAATGGGATCTTCGTAAAGTGGATCATTATGAATGTTATGATGAATTGGATTGGGAAATCCAATGGCAAAAAGAAGGAGATTCATTAGCTCGTTATTTGCTTCGAATCGGAGAAATGAAAGAATCTATAAAAATAATTAGACAGGCCCTAGAAATAATTCCGGGAGGTCCCTATGAGAATTTAGAGGTTCGACGTTTAAATAAGGGAAAAGATTCGAAATGGAACGATTTTGAATCTCGATTTATAAGTAAAAAACCTTCCCCTACTTTTGAGTTATCAAAACAAGAACATTACGTGAGAGTAGAAGCTCCCAAGGGGGAATTAGGAATTTTTTTTATAGGAGATGATAACATTTTTCCCTGGAGATGGAAAATCCGACCACCTGGTTTTATTAATTTGCAGATTCCTCCTCAACTGGTTAAAAGGATGAAATTAGCCGATATCATGACGACTTTGGGTAGTATAGATATCATTATGGGAGAGGTTGATCGTTAAAATGGTGATTAATATAGCAGATCTCGAAGAACAAGCTATCAATTTATTTTCTCGATTGGGATTTTCAAAAGAAATATATAGTCTTATATGGATTCTAATTGAAATAATTATACTTCTATTGGGAATTACGATAGGAGTATTAGTTATTGTATGGCTCGAAAGAAAAATATCTGCGGGAATACAACAACGCATTGGACCTGAATACGCTGGTCCTTTGGGAATTATTCAAGCTTTGACGGATGGAATAAAATTACTGCTAAAAGAGGATATTATCCCATCTAGGGGGGATATTTGGTTATTTAGTATTGGACCAGCGGTAGTGGTGATACCTATTTTTTTAGGCTATTTAGTAATTCCCTTTGGTCGCCACATTGTTTTAATTGATCTTAGTATAGGCGTTTTTTTTTGGATTGCAATTTCAAGTATTGCTCCCCTTGGACTGCTTATAGCAGGATATGCATCCAATAATAAATATTCTTTTTTAGGTGGTCTCCGAGCTGCTGCTCAAGCTATTAGTTACGAAATTCCTTTAGCTTTATGTGTGTTATCTATATCTCTACGTGTGGTTCGTTGGAATATGAGATTCATTTTTCCCTTTTTTAGTTCTAGTTATAAAAAGAGGGAAAAACAGAAGTTAATGGGATGAATATTCCGATCAAAAAACTAGATAGTCATATGGGTGAGATCAAACAGTTTACAAATCTTGCAGTAAGATGATTAAGTCCCATCCCCCATGTACAAGAGTGAGAGCATGCACAATCAGTGAAAACTGTGTGCCCCAGTTCATATATTAGTCATTGGGACCCAATAGCGGGGAGGAAAAGTATAAAAGTATGAAGTTACCGTCATTATATACTAAAAATCAAGCAAAGGTAGATGGTGAGAAACACCAAGATATAAAAAAGATTAGTGAAAAAAAAGAAACTGATATCTTATCTAGACCAAAGATATTTCCATAGAAATGGGATAACAATAAGGACTTGACATTGGTAGGGATGATCAAGTAGTACTTCCCCAGAACCCCGATCTACAATATGTTTCTATCTACTTAAAAAAATGGCTATCCAGAACGAAGTAATCCTTTAACACAGTTTTCTTTCTCTCGCAAAAAGAATACTGAAGGTTAAGATAGGTTCAAAAGCTCCTATTATTTGTAGCAGACGGAATCTCATTGGTTCAATTTATGATCTGGTGCTTTTTTTTTTTTATTGTGTTCTTTATTTCTTAATGACCATTGAGAAGCCGTATGAAGTGAAAGTTTCACGTACGGTTTTGGAATAGAGATGAAAACAGTGATGTTTCTGTCGACTATAATTATCGAATAGTTCAAGTACAATTGATATAGTTGAAGCACAGTGCAGATATGGTTTTTTAGGATGGAATTTGTGGCGTCAACCTATAGGGTTTTTAGCTTTTTTCATCTCATCTCTGGCAGAATGTGAAAGATTGCCCTTTGATTTACCAGAAGCGGAAGAAGAATTGGTAGCGGGTTATCAAACTGAATATTCGGGTATCAAATTTGGTTTATTTTACGTTGCTTCTTATCTAAATCTATTAGCTTCTTCATTCTTTGTAACAGTTCTTTACTTGGGCGGGTGGAACTTATCAATTCCATTCATACCCATTCTGGAACATTTTGAATGGGATTCTATTTCTGGAATTAGCGGGGTCGTTAATATAACAATTGGGATCCTAATTATATTAGCTAAAGCCTATCTGTTCTTATTTATTTCTATCACGGCAAGATGGACCTTGCCTAGGATAAGAATGGACCAATTATTGGATCTTGGGTGGAAATTTCTTTTACCTATTGCTTTGGGTAATTTTTTACTAACAGCCTCTTTCCAACTTATTTTATTATAACTAACTCTCTTTTCTTCGTGAAGAGGGTCTTATCAATTTTGCAATATATCCAAATTTGATAGATCAAATCTATGAAGAGAAAGAAATTTCTATGATTATTCGAGGAGATTTTACACATGTTCTCCATGGTAACTGGGTTTATGAATTATAGTGAACAAGCAATACAGGCTGCGAGATACATTGGGCAAGGTTTTATGGTTACCTTATATCACATGAATCGTTTACCTATTACTATTCAATATCCCTATGAAAAATGGATCCCATCAGAACGATTTCGCGGGAGGATCCACTTTGAATTTGATAAATGTATTGCTTGTGAAGTATGCGTCCGTGTATGCCCGATCAATCTACCTGTTGTGGATTGGAAAGTCGGAATAGATATGGGGAAAAAACGATTGGAAAATTATAGTATTGATTTTGGAATTTGTATCTTTTGTGGAAATTGTGTCGAATATTGCCCCACCAATTGTCTAGCGATGACTGAAGAATATGAACTTTCGACCTATGATCGCCATGAATTAAATTATGATCACATTGCTTTAGGACGTTTACCAATATCCGTTGTTGAAGATTTAACAATTCAAACAATTCCGAGCTAAGCATATTAACTTAATATGTCTGAAGAAACTATGGACAAATTTTATGATTAAATCATTTCTACGATTATTCAGATTGAGCTCCGATTAAAGAATATCTAATAAACAAAATATTTCTAATTTTTGACAAATCAGGAATAAATAATTCTATTGACATCCCATTAATAATGTCAGATGTATGATTGATCGGAATCAATTATTGAGCTATAGATTAATTGAATCAGTGCCCATATCAAATGAAATTACAAATCCAGTATAGCATATAGGTAAATGGGCTCACTTTTTATTTAGTGAATGGGAGGAAATAATATTCAAAGTTATTGTACACATAATGAATCGACCTGAATCTATATCTGATATTCTTTTGTTGACTCCTCTAACGCTAAGTCTTCTATTAGGAGGTATAGGAGTAGTATTACTTACTAATATAATTTATTCCGCTCTTTCATTGGGGTTAGTTCTAATTTGTATATCTTTTTTCTATATTATACTGAACGCGGATTTCGTAGCTGTTGCACAAATCCTGATCTACATAGGAGCTGTTAATATTTTGATTCTATTTGCTGTGATGTTGATAAATAATCCAAAATATCCCAATTATGCCGCTCCCTGGACTATCGGAGATAGCATTACTTCAATAGTTTGTACGAGTCTTTTTTCTTCACTAATTACTATTATCTTGAACATATCATGGTTCGGAATATCTCTGACTCAAAAATCAGATCAAATGTTAGAACGAGATTTAACAAACAATATTCAACGTATTGGGGCTCATTTATCCACTGATTTTTTACTTCCATTCGAACTTATTTCTCTAATTCTTCTAATTGCTCTTATAGGAGCCATTACTATAGCTCGTCGAGAAGAAACAGTTTGAAAATGAAAGCTCTCGTGCGGCATAAATACGCTGTTTTATCTTCATAGATCGTTCATGTAAATTAGAAACTACCACTTTTGTTTGTATCTGAAGAGATCAAGGTATGAGGAATTATTATGCTCGAACATGCGCTTCTTTTAGGTGCTTATTTATTCTCTATCGGTATTTATGGGCTAGTAACAAGTCGAAACATGGTTAAAGCACTTATGTGCCTTGAGCTAATACTCAATGCAGTTAATTTAAACCTAGTAACATTCTCATATTTTTTTGATAGTAGGCAAGTAAAGGGAGATATCTTTTCGATCTTTGTTATAGCTATTGCTGCTGCTGAAGCAGCTATTGGATTAGCTATTGTTCTGGCAATATATCGTAACAGAAAATCAACTCGTATCGATCAATTTAATTTGTTAAAATGGTAATAAAGATCTCCTTGCATATGAAAAATTTGTATATCTATTTCTATTCAAATAGATACTAGGTTTGTCTCCCTAAAAATAGATATAAATCTTTTATTTATAGAGAGATTTTTTCTAAGATCAATCAAGAGCATAATTCATATTTAACTCATTATCCAAATGATCTGTTTAAGACCAGATTGGGTAAAATGTTTTATAAAGCAAAAAGATAGAATCCGAATCTATTCATTATATCACCGATAATACAATTATTGATTTGCTTGATATTCATAATATATCATCACTGGCCATATATTAAAAAAATCTTATTCAATGAAACACTTTTTCTACTAATGGAGTTCTTAGATTCAATGGCACATTCAGTCAAAATTTATGATACATGTATTGGTTGTACCCAGTGTGTACGAGCGTGTCCCACAGATGTATTAGAAATGATACCTTGGGAAGGATGTAAAGCTAAGCAAATTGCTTCTGCTCCAAGAACAGAAGACTGCGTAGGTTGTAAGAGGTGTGAATCGGCTTGTCCAACGGATTTTTTAAGTGTACGTGTTTATTTATGGCATGAAACAACGCGCAGTATGGGTCTAGCTTACTGATCCATCAAAAAAGAAAAATAGTTAGATTCATCCCATACATATTTTTCATTCTCCTTTTCCTCTTTCACTGATCAAAACCCATACTCGACCCAAAAATGAAAGCATGGGTTTTGATATAGAAAGTCTCTTTTCTCTTCATTATGAGTAATTTACCTTGGTTAACAATAATTGTTATTTTGCCCATATCTGCGGGGTTATTAATCCCTTTATTTCCCCATAAAGGAAATAAAATGATTCGATGGTATACTCTAGGTATTTGCTTATTAGATCTTCTTTTAATGACCTATATATTCCGTGATCATTATCATTTTGATAATTCATTAATCCAATTGGAAGAGGATTATAACTGGATAAGCCTTATTCATTTTCATTGGAAACTGGGAATTGATGGATTTTCCATTGGACTTATTTTATTAACGGGATTTATAACTACTTTAGCTACTTTAGCTGCTTGGCCAGTTACTCGAAATCCGCGATTATTATATTTCTTGATGTTGGCAATGTACAGCGGACAATTGGGATTATTTGCTTCTCGAGATATTCTTCTTTTCTTTCTCATGTGGGAGTTGGAACTAATTCCTGTGTACTTACTTTTATCCATGTGGGGGGGAAAAAGACGTCTCTATTCAGCCACAAAATTTCTTTTGTATACTGCGGGTGGTTCCATTTTTATTTTAATGGGAGCTTTAAGTATGGGTCTTTATGGATCTCATGGACCAGCATTCGATTTCGAATTATTAGCTAAAAAAGATTATCCCATCACACTTGAAATGCTATTATATTTAGGATTTTTGGTCGCTTATGCAATAAAATTACCAATCTTCCCTTTACATACCTGGTTACCGGATACTCATGGGGAAGCACATTATAGTACATGTATGCTTTTGGCCGGAGTTCTATTGAAAATGGGAGGATATGGGTTGATTCGGATCAATATGGAATTGTTACCTCATGCTCATTCTTTGTTTTCGCCGTGGTTGATTATCATAGGAGCAGTGCAAATTATCTATGCAGCTCTAACTTCTATGGGTCAACGCAATTTGAAAAGAAGGATAGCCTATTCATCAATATCTCATATGGGTTTTGTAATTATAGGAATTGGTTCCATGACGTATACAGGTCTCAATGGAGCCATTTTGCAAATGATTTCTCATGGATTAATTGGCGCTGCACTTTTTTTCTTAGTAGGAACAAGTTATGATAGGATACGTACTCTTTTTCTTGATGAAATGGGAGGAATCGCTATATCAATTCCTAAAATCTTTACTATGTTCAGTAGCTTTTCAATGGCTTCTCTTGCATTGCCAGGAATGAGTGGTTTTGTAGCAGAATTTATGATATTTTTGGGCATAATTACTAATCATAATTATTCTTCGACCTTTCGGATCATTATTACTGCAATAGCGGCAATTGGAATGATATTAACTCCCATTTATTTGTTATCTATGTTACGTCGAATGTTTTATGGATATAAGGTTTTTAATGTCCCCAATCCTTATTTTAAAGATTCGGGACCACGCGAACTTTTTATTTTGATCTGCCTCTTTCTACCAATTATAGGTATTGGTCTTTACCCCGATCTAGTCCTATTTTTATATAGTGCTAAGGTGGAAGCTATTTTTTCTCAATCTTTATATTAATCAAAATCATTTATATATAGAATCTTCCAGAGGAATTGGAAACTATAAACTATATAATAGTTTATATTTATTTCTATCTTTATGAGAAGATATTAATACGAATGAAATAGAGAAAATTGCTCTCTAGTTCGAGTTATTTCAAGTAGTTTTTATCCCCTTTGAAATAACTTGGACGAACTCCCTATTAATTCAATAACATAGAATTACTGATGACTATTCGTAAATAATCAATATTATTTATTTTTTATATTGAAATAAATAGAAAATAAGGTCTACTTATCCTTTTTCATACTTATACAAAGTGTATATGCCAGAAACCAGATTTGAACTGGTGACACAAGGATTTTCAGTCCTCTGCTCTACCAACTGAGCTATCCCGGCTGTTCCCCTGTGCATCATACTAGCACAGTAACCAAACTCCTGTCAACTAGCAAAAAGGGTAAAAGACAGCATTTGAACGAGTAGAAGCAACGATACAACTAAAAACATTATTTATACAATAAATAATACACAATATATATTGTGTATTATTTGTGTATGTTATATACAGTTATATACAAAGATGTATATAGAAGAGAAGCAGACATTGATCATACAATTCAATATTGTGTATTATTTGTGTATGTTATATACAGTTATATACAAAGATGTATATAGAAGAGAAGCAGACATTGATCATACAATTAAAACTTCTTATGTTCTAAGACACTTAACAAATCGAAAATAAAACAGATAACCTGGGGATAGAGGGACTCGAACCCTCACGATCTATAAAACCAACGGATTTTCCTCCTACTCCAATTTTCATTGTTGCTGACATTGACATGTAGAATTGGGCTCTATCTTTATCCTCGTACAATTATTACTTCCAAAAATGGATTGTATCCAATCCAAATTATGTTGATTTGTTAGAATAGCTTCCGTTGAGTCTCTGCACCTATCCCGTTCTCGGAAAGGAAACTATTGTCTCTAGAAATCGGATTTGGCTCAGGATTGCCCATTCAAAATATCCCAGGGTTCCCTGGATTTGGATGCTATCACTTGGTAAGTTTCCATACCAAGGCTCAAAAAATTTAAGTCCGTAGCGTCTACCGATTCCGCCATATCCCCTTCTTGTAGAACGAAATCATAAAACAATAATTGCATCCCATCAATTATTTCATTTGCATGAGCATTATATTCTTTCTGCATTTTTGATGCAATGTTGTTATCGTCCCATCCTACACCGCAAAAATATCCCTTTCTCTATTTAGAATCTTATCGAAATCATATTTCCCTTCTATAAGTCTTTTTTTTTTTTCAATTCAATAATACTGTTCCACCTGGGACGGAAGGATTCGAACCTTCGAAATAACAGGACCAAAACCTGCTGCCTTACCGCTTGGCCACGCCCCATTATTGTTTTATAATAATCCATTAAGATAAATTGACGCAATGTTTTGAATCTGAATTGCATTATTATAATTCGATTCGCTATGTATAATTCTAGCGATTTCGAAGAGATCTTTTCAGCCAATAAGCATATGACTACATACTGCATGCATATGAGCCTGCTTAGCTCAGAGGTGAGAGCGTCGCACTTGTAATGCGATGGTCATCGGTTCGATCCCGATAGCTGGCTCGTTTTTATTCTTTCCACTTCTTACCATTATCAACCATAGATCGTTAAAATCTATGAAATAAGGAAAAGGCTCTTACTTTTCGTATCGTCGGCCCGCCGGGTCTGTCGTGGCATGATTCGTTTCAACTAGAAACGAAATCAATGATTGAAACATATCTTTTTTTTTCTCTCTACAATATTTTTATTTTCAAATTGAAGATAATTTGTTTCTCTCTCTGTATATAAAATCATTCCAATATTCGTGCTGTTTATATTATTCCTCTTTCCAACATTAATTTATGTCTATGTCATTTCTTGAAATAAGGAGTTTTTTATGTCCCGTTATCGCGGACCTCGTTTAAAAATAATAAGTCGTCTCAAAACTTTACCAGGACTAAGTAAGAAAACACCCAACAGAATTCAAAAGCCTATTAAAAAAAAACATTCTAAACCTCTTAAATCTTCTAAATATCCTGTCCGTCTAAAAGAAAAACAAAGATTACGTTTTCATTATGGACTTCCAGAGCGCCAATTACTTCAATATGTTCGTATTGCTAGAAGAGCCAAGGGATCAACAGGTCAGGTTCTATTACAATTACTGGAAATGCGCTTGGATAATATCCTTTTTCGATTGGGTATGGCGCTTACTATTCCTGAAGCCAGACAATTAGTCAACCATAGGCATATCCTGGTCAATGGTCGTATAGTAGATATACCAAGTTATCGTTGCAAACCCCAAGATTTAATTTCTATAAAAGAGAAACAAGGATTGAGAAATATAGTGAAGAAAAATATAGAGATTTTTCAAAAGGATAAAATGAGGGTGCCCCCCCATTTAAATCGGATTAAACAAAAGTCACAGTATAGTGGATTAGTAAAAAAAATAATAGATAATAAGCGTATCGGTTTGAAGATTAATGAATTATTGGTCGTAGAATACTATTCCCGTCGAGTTTAAATTATTCCCAGTTTTAAGGGAATGAAAAGAAAGGATTTCTGCACATCTGTTCCTTTGTATGTTACATAACAATGTCATTGTTATTCAATTCAATATTTCTTTTTTTTTCAATATTTTTTTCTCTACCCCGACATGGAAGGAGATTGTGGGAAAATGAAACCATCCTATCGGGTTTAGATTAATGATAAAACGATGCAAAAAAGAATACAAATATACGGAAAGAGAGGGATTCGAACCCCCGGTAAACAGAAGCCTACATAGCAGTTCCAATGCTACGCCTTGAACCGCTCAGCCATCTTTCCTACACCTTTATTTGTTGACAAAATGAAAACAACAAGTTTTTTTCTAATTCATGCCCAAAAATGAGATAACTGACTTTTGCATAAGTCAAGTATTTTTGAATAAAGACAGACAGAAGAAAGAGTATTTTACCAAAGTTGCTTTTCTTCTTATTTCAAGATATTATTTTCTTTCATCAATCTAATATTATTCTTTTAGAATATTAGAGTTTTTATTGCCCGATCCAATTGTGAAATTAAGCCAGATCTATTGATAGATTCTATAATTATTATAGAATAATTTCCTATAATTATTCTTAATAATTCTTCGGTCGGTAAGTCAATTAATGGTACAAATTGTACCATAATGACACAAATTCTATCATAATGATATGTTCAATAGATTCTATACTTATATAATAAGTATGCACAAACACAATCAATCATCATTTTTTCATTTTATGCCAATTTGCCGTTTACTTACTCGTTTGATCGTTGGGGTCGTGAGCAACCGAGCGTGAAACATAAACATTTTCTCAAATTTTTTTTTATTGATTGCTATCAATTTGAATAAACTCTTTCAAATATTCCCAATTTTTCTTTATTCAGTTTACATATTTGCGATCGTAAGAAAATTTATTATGCTATTGTGCATTGGCAAATAATTTTGTTCATGAAATCATTTCCGTATGGGGAATGAAAGAAATTATCAAATTTATAAATTGACTATGCCTAGATCTCAGAGAAATGACAATTTTATCGACAAGACTTTCACAATTGTAGCGGATATATTATTGCAGATAATCCCAATGGCTTCAGGGGAGAAAAAGGCATTTACCTATTACAGAGATGGTGTGATTTGATTTTTTTTCTTTCTACTTTTTTTTCTATTCTATTTATTAAAAGTGAAAACTGACGTTTAGTGAAGGTGAGTTTTCTAAATAGAACAATTCTTTCTGTCGTGTATCCCCGATTTATGCAACCTTAGATGCTTTGATCTTCTGAGATTCTAGTATTAAGCGAAAGGTTATATCTATTACATAGATGTTAATGGTCAAATCTATATGATAGGTGTGCATAAGGGAAAAAGCACTACGCGTTAAAATCGACAACACAAATGCTTCGTTATAATAAATAAAATAAGAATATAGAATACATTTTTTTTATTTTTATTAAGGGTTAGTTAGAATGGTTGAGGCAACAAACATCCATCTCGTTTGTATTTCGGATACCGCTAGAACCATCGGAGACTGTTGGAGTGAATAATTCCCGTAAAATACAATGCGTTAAGGACAAAGAAATTTTAGAGGTTATGTTTGTAGTGCTAAGCTAAAATACTTTATTATTGATTCTAAATAATAAATAAAATCTTTGCAAGAAGGATAGCTAGAGATTCATTGGAAATACACTAGTTCCTGCTAATTCATAATCATAAGGAAAATCTTTTTTCTTGTCAATTGAATTGATTACTTTCCTTATTCTGTAAAAAAAGGAGGAGCCGTATGAGGTGAAATTCTCATGTACGGTTTTGAAGCGGAGATCATTTCAATTGAATGAACGACCGTAACGAATGTCAGCTCAATCCGAAGGGGAATATGCGGAAGCTTTACAAAATTATTATGAAGCCATGCGACCGGAAATTGACCCCTATGACCGAAGTTATATATTGTATAATATAGGTCTTATCCACACAAGTAATGGGGAACATACTAAGGCTTTAGAATATTATTTCCAGGCATTAGAACGAAACCCGTCTTTACCACAAGCTCTTAATAACACGGCCTTGATCTGTCATTACGTGCGGCTATCTGTACTATAGAATGAATTCGTTTAGTACGAAAAAAAAAGAGGCTTTCTACATATGCACCGTCCAAAACAACGGTTTTTTATCAGCTGTAGTAAAAAGAATACCCCTCATAGGAGCCCAAATATGAATGGGTAAATATAGCCTGGATAGTCCATGGATAAAATAAAATCAATTCAATTGATGGAGAAAGCACCATAAAGATCAATTATTGAAAGTTCGGGCTGATACGATCAAATCTGCTCATGGGCAAAAATAAGGAATCTATTTATGTAGTAGAGTTGATTTACTAGGTTATTGAGCAGCGGTGTAGCATCAGATCCTAAAGACGTGAAGTAATACTTTCCTGGTAGGAAAGTATTACTTCAAAAATTTCTATATAGAACATAGATAGTTACCTCTTAAAAAGATTTTTATCTGGATAATCTGAAGTAGACCTCTTTATTTCTAATACTTCATCTTTTTACGGTGGGAGAAAAGAGAAAACCTAATCATTTATCGAAAGTGAAGTTTGAAACTCATGTCATTGACCCATTCTGTTCTTTCGATTAAGCTGAACGTATTTACCTACCCTATTTTGGAAGTTTGGGTACAAGGACTAAAGAATAGTTAATTGAGCCGTATGAGGTAGGAAACTCTCAAGTACGGTTCTAAGGGAAGAAAACTTTTAGAAGTTACTCTATCCCGACCGAGGAGAACAGGCCATTCAACAGGGAGATCCTGAAATTGCGGAAGCTTGGTTTGATCAAGCTGCTGAATATTGGAAGCAAGCTATAGCACTTGCTCCAAGCAATTATATCGAAGCACAAAATTGGTTAAAGATTACAGGACGTTTTCGAGAATGAAAATCTCCCGATTCCTATAGTCAAGATGATGAAATTTACCATGCTATTCGAACGAATTAGCTTCTCTTATTGCATAATCATTATGAAAAAATATAAAATAGAACAAAGAATACAATCTATGGATTGTTAAAAAAATCCTTTTAATATGAGTCAATATCGTCCATAAATAGAATTTATGAAAGATTTATTAATATAACATATGGGTCCAGAGATATGGATAAATAAATCTGGATATGAAAATAATGATTGTATCATATTTATATATCTTACCACTGGGCGAGAAAGTTTTATATCTCGTAACGGTCCATTAAGCACCTATCGGATATGTCATAATAAATTTGAACATCTGCCTCAAATCGACTTCCGTATCATAGTCGCTCCAGTTCTAAACTGGGAAATAAAGAGAGGGACGAGTTTAGAATATATAGTCATTTTTCTTTTTATTTTTTAATTCGGCGGGTTTTTTCTCATGTCTCGTCTGGAAAGAGGAGAACTCAATGACCATTCGTTCACCGAAAGAAGTAAAGATCATAGTGGAGAGGGATCCTGTTAAAACCTCATTTGAAAAATGGGCTAAACCTGGTCATTTCTCAAAGACACTAGCTAAGGGACCCAATACTACCACCTGGATCTGGAACCTACATGCTGATGCTCATGATTTTGATAGCCATACCAATGATTTGGAAGAGATCTCTCGCAAAGTATTTAGTGCTCATTTTGGTCAATTAGCCATCATATTTATTTGGCTAAGTGGGATGTACTTTCACGGTGCTCGTTTCTCCAATTATGAAGCATGGTTAGGCGATCCTACTCACATTAAACCCAGTGCTCAGGTAGTTTGGCCGATAGTAGGCCAAGAAATTTTGAATGGAGATGTGGGTGGAGGTTTTCGAGGAATACAAATCACCTCTGGGTTCTTCCAAATTTGGCGAGCATCCGGAATAACTAGTGAATTGCAACTTTACTGCACCGCAATCGGTGCATTGATCTTTGCAGCGTTAATGCTTTTTGCTGGTTGGTTCCATTATCACAAAGCTGCTCCAAAATTGGCTTGGTTCCAAGATGTAGAATCCATGTTGAACCACCATTTAGCAGGGTTACTAGGACTTGGCTCTCTATCTTGGGCAGGACACCAAATACACGTTTCTTTACCTATTAATCAACTCTTAGATGCTGGAGTGGACCCTAAAGAGATACCGCTTCCTCATGAATTTATTTTCAATCGTGAGCTTTTAGCTCAACTTTATCCCAGTTTCGCTGAGGGATTGACCCCATTTTTCACTCTGAATTGGTCGAAATATTCAGACTTTTTGACTTTTCGTGGAGGACTCAACCCAGTAACGGGGGGTCTGTGGCTGACCGATACTGCACACCACCATTTGGCTATTGCAGTTCTTTTTCTAATCGCTGGTCATATGTATAAAACCAATTGGGTTATTGGTCATAACCTCAAGGATATTTTGGAGGCTCATAAAGGTCCATTTACAGGGGAAGGACATAGAGGTCTTTACGAGATCTTAACTACTTCATGGCATGCTCAATTAGCTCTTAACCTAGCTATGTTAGGATCTTTAACTATTGTCGTAGCTCATCATATGTATTCTATGCCTCCCTATCCATATCTAGCTACTGACTATGGTACCCAACTATCTCTGTTCACGCACCATATGTGGATTGGTGGATTTCTCATAGTTGGCGCTGCTGCACATGCAGCTATTTTTATGGTAAGAGACTATGATCCGACTACTCAGTACAACAATCTTTTAGACCGTGTTCTGAGACATCGTGATGCAATTGTATCACACCTCAACTGGGTATGTATTTTCTTAGGTTTCCATAGTTTTGGTCTATATATTCATAATGATACTATGAGTGCTTTAGGACGTCCTAAAGATATGTTTTCAGATACTGCTATCCAATTACAACCTATCTTTGCTCAATGGATACAAAACACTCATGCTTTAGCACCCAGTTTGACAGCTCCTGATGCAACAGCAAGTACCAGCTTAACCTGGGGAGGTGGTGATTTGATAGCAGTAGGTGCCAAAGTGGCCTTGTTGCCTATTCCATTAGGAACTGCGGATTTTTTAGTGCACCATATTCATGCATTTACTATCCATGTGACTGTATTAATATTACTTAAAGGTGTTTTATTTGCTCGTAGTTCTCGTTTAATACCCGATAAAGCGAATCTTGGTTTTCGTTTTCCTTGCGATGGGCCTGGTAGAGGAGGAACATGCCAAGTATCTGCCTGGGATCATGTCTTCTTAGGGTTATTCTGGATGTACAATGCAATTTCGGTAGTAATATTTCATTTTAGTTGGAAAATGCAGTCCGATGTTTGGGGTAGTATAAGTGATCAGGGAGTGGTAACTCATATTACAGGAGGAAACTTTGCGCAGAGTTCCGTTACAATTAACGGGTGGCTCCGTGACTTTCTATGGGCACAAGCTTCTCAAGTAATCCAATCTTACGGTTCTTCATTATCTGCATATGGTCTTTTATTCTTAGGTGCTCATTTCGTTTGGGCCTTTAGTTTAATGTTCCTATTTAGTGGCCGTGGATATTGGCAAGAACTTATTGAATCTATTGTTTGGGCCCATAATAAATTAAAAGTTGCTCCTGCTATCCAGCCAAGAGCCTTGAGTATTGTTCAAGGACGCGCTGTAGGAGTAGCTCATTACCTTCTGGGTGGAATTGCCACAACATGGGCGTTCTTCCTAGCAAGAATTATTGCAGTAGGATAATGGCTAGGAGGATAAAGCATTATGGCATCAAGATTTCCAAAGTTCAGCCAAGGCTTGGCCCAGGACCCAACTACTCGTCGTATTTGGTTTGGTATTGCTACTGCACATGACTTTGAGAGTCATGATGATATTACCGAAGAGCGCCTTTATCAAAAGATTTTTGCTTCTCACTTTGGTCAGTTAGCTATAATCTTTCTGTGGACCTCTGGTAATTTGTTCCACGTAGCTTGGCAAGGCAATTTCGAAGCATGGGTCCACGACCCCTTACATATAAGACCTATTGCTCATGCAATTTGGGATCCTCATTTTGGTCAACCGGCCGTAGAAGCCTTTACCCGAGGAGGTGCTCCCGGTCCAGTAAATATTGCTTATTCCGGTGTTTATCAGTGGTGGTATACAATTGGTTTACGCACTAATGAAGATCTTTATATTGGAGCTCTTTTCTTGCTATTTCTTTCTGCTCTCTTTTTAACAGCGGGTTGGTTGCATCTACAACCTCAATGGAAACCAAGTGTTTCATGGTTTAAAAATGCCGAATCTCGTCTAAATCATCATTTATCAGGGCTCTTTGGAGTCAGTTCTTTGGCTTGGACGGGGCATTTAGTTCATGTGGCTATTCCTGAATCAAGAGGAGAGCACATAAGGTGGGATAATTTTTTAGATGTAGTACCACATCCCCAAGGGTTGGAACCACTTTTTACAGGTCAGTGGAATCTTTATGCTCAAAATCCTGATTCCAGCAGTCATTTATTTGGTACCGCTAAAGGGGCGGGAACTGCTATTCTAACTCTTCTCGGGGGATTCCATCCACAAACTCAAAGTTTGTGGCTAACTGATATCGCGCATCATCATTTAGCTATTGCATTTGTGTTTTTCATTGCTGGTCATATGTATAGAACCAACTTTGGGATTGGACACAGCATAAAAGATATTTTAGAAGCACATGTTCCTCCGGGAGGCTTATTAGGACGCGGGCATAAGGGTCTTTACAACACAATAAATAACTCTCTTCACTTTCAATTAGGTCTTGCTCTAGCTTCTTTGGGAGTTGTTACTTCTTTAGTAGCTCAACACATGTATTCTTTGCCTGCCTATGCATTCATAGCACAAGATTTTACTACTCAAGCTGCTTTATATACTCATCATCAATACATTGCCGGATTCATTATGACGGGGGCATTTGCTCATGGAGCTATATTTCTCATTAGAGATTATAATCCAGAACAAAATAAGGATAATGTATTGGCGAGAATGTTGGAGCATAAGGAAGCCATAATATCTCATTTGAGTTGGGTTAGTTTATTCCTAGGTTTTCATACCTTGGGACTTTATGTTCATAACGATGTTATGCTCGCTTTTGGTACTCCAGAAAAGCAAATCTTGATTGAGCCTATATTTGCTCAATGGATACAATCTGCTCATGGTAAGGCCTTATATGGCTTTGATGTGCTCTTATCTTCAGCAAATGATCCAGCATTCAATGCCGGAAAAAGCTTATGGTTACCCGGTTGGTTGAATGCTATTAACGATAATAAAAATTCACTCTTCTTAACAATTGGTCCCGGAGACTTTTTGGTTCATCATGCTATTGCTCTAGGTTTGCATACGACTACATTGATTTTAGTAAAAGGTGCTTTAGATGCGCGCGGTTCTAAGCTAATGCCTGATAAGAAAGATTTTGGTTATAGTTTTCCTTGCGATGGTCCGGGACGGGGCGGTACTTGCGATATTTCGGCCTGGGATGCTTTTTATTTAGCAGTTTTCTGGATGTTGAATACCATTGGATGGGTTACTTTCTATTGGCATTGGAAACATATAACCTTATGGCAGGGAAATGTAGCTCAATTTAATGAGTCTTCCACTTATTTAATGGGGTGGTTAAGAGATTATCTTTGGTTAAATTCTTCACAACTAATTAATGGATACAATCCTTTTGGTATGAACAGTTTATCTGTTTGGGCGTGGATGTTCTTATTTGGACATCTTGTTTGGGCTACTGGATTTATGTTTCTTATTTCTTGGCGTGGATATTGGCAAGAACTGATTGAAACTCTTGCATGGGCTCATGAACGCACACCTCTGGCTAATTTAGTTCGATGGAGAGATAAGCCGGTAGCTCTTTCCATTGTTCAAGCACGATTAGTTGGATTAGCTCACTTTTCTGTAGGCTATATATTCACCTATGCAGCTTTCTTAATCGCCTCTACATCAGGTAAATTCGGTTAATTCTTTTTATACACAGTTTTTAGATTTTTAAATCCAATCTCTGTGTATAAAAAGAAGGAGTAATCCACGTAATACTTCTCCATCTCAAATTTGATCTATATTCTTTATATAAAGTAGCTGAATCATTATGGCAAGAAAAAGTCTCATTCAAAGAGAGAAAAAGAAACAAAGATTGGAAAGGAAATATAATTTGCTTCGCCAATCTTTGAAAAAAGAGATGAGCGAAGTCTCATCACTGGATGAAAAATTGGAAATTTATAGAAAATTACAATCTCTACCGCGTAATAGTGCACCTACACGTCTTCGCCGACGTTGTTTGAAGACTGGAAGACCCAGAGCCAATTATAGAGACTTTGAATTATCCGGATATATAATCCGTGAAATGGCTCACGCATGTTTGTTGGCTGGGGTAACAAAATCGAGTTGGTAGGGTAAAGAAAAGAATTATTGAAAGTTATTGTTATGATAGAAATAAAGTTATTGTTACGATAGAAAAGTCCCTCCCTATATAAGGGAGGGAGAATAGAATACCCAAGGGATTGCTCGATGTACCCATTATAATGGTATTATAAGAAAGGTTAATATGAAGGGATAACGCGGAGTAGAGCAGTTTGGTAGCTCGCAAGGCTCATAACCTTGAAGTCATGGGTTCAAATCCCGTCTCCGCAAAGACACAATAAATTTCATATATCTTGGCTGTATGTATAAATACGATACAAATACGACTAAACCAATACGATAACTTTCTATTCTACAGATAGGCGGGTAGCGGGAATCGAACCCGCATCTTCTCCTTGGCAAGGAGAAATTCTACCATTCAACCATACCCGCATTTGACTCGTTATATGGGTATATATTAATACCCATATATTACCATTCTATGGAGGTCAATTTTTCTATTTCAATAGATTTATTGATCAATTATAAATCATATTAATAAATAACCTCTCCCTTGAGCACTTTCATTACCTGGTTAATTTATTTATCATAAATTAAATTCCTTTGTGAATTCATTTATGCCCAGGGGGAGGAAGGATAAAAAGATCAATATATCTTAAGATATGAAAGAATTTAGAATACCTACTAAAAAGACTAATCCAATCCATAATGATACACCTGAAAATAGTACATTTTTTTGACTTGACCAGCCATTAGGAGAGGAAAGTGCGACAGGTACACCAATTACTAGTAGAATTGAAATCGCAATTAATGCAAACACAGACGATTGGAACGCAATAGTCATGATTGTAATCTTAAAAGCTTCCAACAGATTCAAAAGGCTATACCATTCGATCCCTATCCGGTCTTTTTAATTAAAATGCACTACGGATTTTTATTTGATCATAAATGAATCGAAATTTTAGAATTTCGAGTATAAAGAAAGAATAAGCAAATTTTCTTTTTATTATCATAATAGTTATATATATATAACTATTAGCCCTATAGACAGATATTATCTGTCGGGATAAAATGAGTTATGCTCATTGGGGAGAGATGGCCGAGTGGTTGATGGCTCTGGTCTTGAAAACCGGTATAGTTAAAAACTATCGAGGGTTCGAATCCCTCTCTCTCCTTTTGTTGATCGAACAATTTAACCTAGCTTATGAAAAAAAAAATCCTAGATAGAACTTAGTTCAGTACAAAAAAAAAATGCTCGGCTATACTATATATAGCCGAGCAACAAGGATTCAGTTGGAAGAATAATGGCAAAGGATATAACTATCCTTCTAATATCTAAAAATAAATTAGATATTTATAGTTTTATCTCTGGTTTAATTAAGAGGGGTCATGGAAAGAACAGGTTCAAAATCACGATCAATTCCTTTCTCAAATCCTGCTGCAGCTGCACGAGCTCTTCCTGCATGCCACAAATGACCTACGAAAAAGAAAAATCCTAGAACAAAATGAGAAGTGGCTAACCAACTTCGAGGTGAGACATAATTGACCGCATTAATTTCGGTAGCTACACCACCCACAGAATTTAAAGAACCTAAAGGAGCATGAGTCATATATTCTGCTGAACGTCGTTCTTGCCAAGGTTGTATGTCTTTTTTCAGCTTACTCAGGTCCAAACCATTAGGACCTCTTAAAGGTTCCAACCAGGGAGCACGAAGATCCCAAAAACGCATCGTTTCCCCTCCAAAAATAATTTCTCCAGTAGGAGAACGCATAAGATATTTACCTAAACCAGTGGGCCCTTGGGCAGACCCCACACTAGCTCCAAGACGCTGGTCTCTAACTAGAAAAGTAAATGCTTGTGCTTGAGAGGCCTCTGGGCCGGTAGGTCCATAGAATTCACTGGGATAAGCTGTATTGTTAAACCAAACAAAACAACAAGCAATGAAACCAAAGACAGAGAGAGCTGCCAAACTATAAGATAAGTAAGCTTCTCCGGACCATACAAACGCACGGCGAGCCCACGCAAAAGGTTTTGTTAAGATGTGCCAGATACCACCGAAGATACAAATGGAACCTAACCACACATGTCCTCCAATTAGATCTTCTAGATTGTCCACACTAACAATCCATCCCTCCCCTCCAAAAGGGGATTTTAGTAAATAACCAAATATAGTACTTGGGTTAAGCGTAAGGTTCGTAATTTTTCTTATATCTCCACCGCCGGGAGCCCAGGTATCATATATGCCACCAAAATACAAAGCCTTAAACACTAGGAGAAAAGCACCAACACCTAGCAAGATTAGGTGAATACCTAAAATTGTGGTCATTTTGTTCCTATCTTTCCATACATAACCAAAAAATGGAAAAGATTCTTCTAAAGTTTCGGGTCCAATTAGTGCGTGATAAATACCACCGAAGCCTAAAACTGCAGAAGAAATCAAGTGAAGTACCCCGGATACAAAATAGGGAAAAGTGTCCACAATTTCCCCACCAGGACCGACTCCCCATCCTAGAGTAGCTAGATGGGGAAGTAAAATCAATCCTTGTTCATACATAGGTTTTTCTGGTACAAAATGAGCCACCTCAAATAAATTCATTGCTCCAGCCCAGAATACAATTAATCCGGCATGAGCCACATGAGCTCCAAGTAATTTGCCTGACAAATTAATAAGTCGAGCATTACCAGCCCACCAAGCGAAACCAGTGGTTTCTTGGTCACGACCAGCTAAAGTTAGAGTTCCATTAAAGAGCGTTTCCACGGGGTAGAACCTCCTCAGGGAATATAAGATTTTCATGAGGCTGATCCTGAGCCGCCATCCAAGCACGAATACCTTCGTTCAAAAGAATATTTTTTGTATAAAAAGTCTCAAATTCAGGATCTTCTGCTGCACGAATCTCCTGGGAAACAAAATCATAAGCACGTAAGTTTAGAGCTAGGCCAACTACTCCAATGGCACTCATCCATAAACCGGTCACCGGCACAAATAACATGAAGAAATGTAACCAACGTTTATTGGAAAAAGCAACCCCAAAAATTTGGGACCAGAAACGGTTCGCAGTGACCATAGAATAAGTCTCTTCGGCTTGAGTTGGGTTAAAAGCACGGAATGTATTTGCACCATCACCGTCTTCAAATAAAGTATTTTCTACGGTAGCACCGTGAATAGCACATAGAAGAGCAGCACCCAATACTCCGGCAACTCCCATCATATGAAATGGATTCAAGGTCCAATTATGAAAACCTTGAAAAAAGAGGATAAATCGGAAAATAGCTGCTACGCCAAAACTAGGCGCAAAAAACCAACCAGACTGACCTAATGGATAGATCAAGAATACGGAAACAAAAACAGCAATCGGAGCAGAGAACGCAATTGCATTATAAGGTCGTAATTGCACAGATCGAGCAAGTTCAAATTGGCGTAACATAAAGCCTATTAGACCAAAAGCACCATGAAGAGCAACGAAAGTCCATAGACCACCTAATTGACACCAACGAGTAAAATCTCCTTGTGCTTCAGGACCCCATAATAGTAGCAAAGAATGTGCCAAACTATTAGCAGGCGTAGAAACTGCAGCAGTTAAAAAATTACAACCTTCCAAATAGGAACTGGCCAACCCGTGAGTATACCACGAAGTCACAAAAGTTGTGCCCGTGAACCATCCGCCTAGTGCAAAATAAGCACAAGGAAAAAGCAATAAACCGGACCAACCCACAAAAACAAAACGGTCTCTGCGTAGCCAGTCATCCATAATATCAAATAAAGTTTGTTCCTCTTTGGAAGACTTTCCAAGGGCTATAGTCATAGTAATCCTCCTATTTAACTATTTCAACCTTTTCCGAACACCCTATTCGATAGAATCAAAGGGTATACACTGTTTTATATTGAAATATTTATGGACAATTTTTCATCCATCATCCCTTTCAATAAATCGGGTTTCGAAGATTCCTTATTGGCACGGATTTTATATTGAAACCGAATTACTTATATATAGTAAATGCATGATAATTCGAAGTTGTTTCTATTTGATTTTTTTCTTATCTTTTTTTATATCTCAATTCCAATCTATTTTCCACTGGTAGAATGACCAAAATAAAATGTCTTGTACAAACATAGTAAGAATGTTTGGTACATCATAATCGAATTATGCTTTTAAAGATAAAAGGAAAATACTTCCATCTAGAATTCAGACTTACATATCCATTTTTTGTTTTTTTTTTTTTTAAAGAAAAAAATCATTCGACAGAATATCCAATTAACAACCAAATATGAGAGTATTTGAATAATTTCATGAAGGTTCACTTTCAAAATCTACCTCAATTTTCAATATAAGAATAACTTATATTATTAATCAGTCAATGGGTTAGGTTCACTTACTTCTCATTTTTATTTAGTTTTATAAGTAATACGTACTAATTGAAATTAGTCATTCTTCAATGAAAAATACGAAAGTGAAGTATATTATGCCTAATCTTATACTATTCCTCGTCTTATTAGTAGCGAGATATAAGAAAAAAAGTTCTATCTAAAAAAACAAAATTATATATGTTAGTTGTGCTCAATTATATTAACATGTTCTATTCCGTTATAACAAAAAAAGGTATATTGCAGCTTTTTTGTCTTAATCAAATAAATGTTTAAAATAACAACTGGGCTTTATTGCAAGCAAGAGCCCTTTATCGGGCTTGAACCGATGACTTACGCCTTACCATGGCGTTACTCTACCCCTGAGTTAAAAGGGCTTTTGACCATTTCATTACCAATGGAGAAGTCTATTACATATTCGATAGATGCCAAATAATGGGGTCAATAATAGAAATTAATTGAATATAGTTATATTGTCGATCCTGACAACACAAGAAGAATATTAAATAATGAAATATGAAGAAAGATTCTTTTATATTGACAAATTCCTAGGGATTTGAATATTATAACAATAAGTAGGCCCCTATCGTCTAGTGGCCCAGGACATCTCTCTTTCAAGGAGGCAACGGGGATTCGATTTCCCCTAGGGGTACTAGGTAGGCTAGGAAAGTCATTATAGTACCTAATTAGGTACTATAATCAACTTCCCATTTTTCCCTGGGTCGATGCCCGAGTGGCTAATGGGGACGGACTGTAAATTCGTTGGCAATATGCCTACGCTGGTTCAAATCCAGCTCGGCCCAATACCAACTTGATAGATTGAGATAGATATTTATCTATCAGATAAGAAAGGTAATTGGTTTTTGAATCCCCTACCCTACTGTATAGAGAAAGAATCGGAACGAACAGTTTTGATATATAAATTTGAAAGATAAAAGTTTTACAAATACGACCCGGCACAGTTTTTTTTATGACAGTTTAGTCAATAAACTGTACCTAGTGGGATTGTAGTTCAATTGGTTAGAGTACCGCCCTGTCAAGACGGAAGTTGCGGGTTCGAGCCCCGTCAGTCCCGATTCAATAAATTGAACAATTGTTTGAGCGATTCCTACCCCAAACAAGAGCAAAAAAGGGAAATAGAGTAGACTAGAATAGATTGGACATCTTTTTTTACACATTTTGTGTGTGGATTCGCCGAATTATTAGATCCGCAATCTTTTTTTCCTTGAGAAATAAAAAAAGGCGTAGTAAGATAGATCTGTGTTAGGAAGAATACCGTGTATAGATTTACGCTCTGCGTTCATCTCTCATATTTTTGTTTGCTCATCAATTTTTTACTAGACCCTTTTTGGTTTTTGACTATTATCAAAACCATCTATCTCTATATAGATAGATCCTGTTCTAATATATAATAGACATTAACATAAAAAATAAATATTTGATTGAGACAAACATTAATGAAATTTTTTTTTTGTAAAAAAAAAGAGATACTCTATGAGATCAAATCTCGAGTTATTTTAAAACGAAGCGAAAATCAATCATGGAAGTAAATAACCTTGCATTTATTGCTATTCTATTATTCATTGCAGTGCCCACTGCTTTTCTAATCGTCATTTACGCGCAAACGAAGCCTCAAAGTGAACTAGAGTGATTACTTAGAATCTAGAATTAGTCTAAATCGTAACTATAAAAAAGTTATAGCGGTCAGTAGATTTTTTTGAGAAGAAGTAGTTACAAAAAAATTTTCGTTTATACCACTTATATACAGATTTTGGATAAGTAGATCTAAATTATAATTTGTCTCGTGGGAACTAGACATAATTTCTTACATATCTACTGGAAAAATTGATGTAAATAAAAACATAGGTGTTATTTTGATTTGAATAATATTTTCAAAAATATTTATAATACGAATACGCATTGTTTACTATTCCATAGTAATATACAAAATTGTATATCGTAAAGGCAAAAAATTGATATGGAAAAGACAGAGCAATAATGCTCCATATGCTTTAACAGATGTATAGTGAAAAATAGTATGGTTCGCTATATAAAACTCTACTTCATATTTTCTAAATATGAAGTAGAATTTTATTTCTAACATGATCAATTTGATATTATAAATCATCTCGTTGATAATTTAATTTAACGATAGATAAATAATTAATGATAGTAATGATTTAATCATCGTAATAATCATTGTTTATTTGTTTTTAACAGAACGATTAAACACAGAAGGACTATTCAAATTCTATTAAATTCCACTTCTACCCCATACTACGAGTGAAAGAGAAAAAGTAAAAACTACCATTAGAGCAGCCCAAGCGATACCGACTATATCCATACGAATCCCTCTCTTTTTAAAAACTTAAAAAAAAGTAAAAAAAAAATAATATCATTATTGATTCTTCATGATAATGGAACTATTCAAAATAGTGTAAAGTGGGAATCTTCTACCTTCCTATTCTGAAAGGATGAGTCGATAGTAGAGGCTTCTCAAAATTTTTTATTGTAACTAATTACTATAAACTACCTATCAGATCAGACATTAACGATAAAATTCAATTTTATTTGCTATATTAGCAATAGCACCTGAAGCTACACAAGTTGTCTCCAAAAGACATGGATACAAATAGAGACTTTTGTATTTGTTTAGACTACCAAGGCGACACCCAGATTTGAACTGGGGATCGAGGATTTGCAGTCCCCTGCCTTACCACTTGGCTATGTCGCCATCCCCATATCTAGTTTATCCTAAGGTAAAACTATATTTTGCTTTATTTATCGGAGATGATATGTAAGGTATTTCACGTATTCTTGTTTATCACTCGGATATGCCATATAACCAATTTATAGTCCCCAGGTCTAATAGGGGATTTAGACTTTTCCAATAGGAAAAAGAGGGGTTGGTTTTCAATTATCTTATTGAAATGGAACCTATAACCTATTAATATCGGTTAGGAATTTAAGTTCCTGCCTTTAGTATAGAATAGGAATTTAGAGTACCCAATCAAGTATACTAAATCCACTTTTGTCTGTCAATAACTAGAGAATTTACAACTATAGAAATATTTACATCATATATCATTTGTTTAATAATAAAAGAAAATAGCTTCCTTTTTTTCTTTTTCTTTTTTTGATATAGTGAACAAAACATGTCAATTTTTTGTCGAATTTATTCGTCTAGATTAATGGGGAATACAATATCGAAATAGAAAATTTACTATAGAAATATAGGATAGCAAATATTCAATGCGATTAGAAGAAAATAAAGGAATATTTACAATTCCCCAATTTGGTAAAATACAACTTGAAGGATTTTTTCGTTTTATCAATCAAGGCTTAATAGAAGAAATCAATAACTTTTCAAAAATTGAAAGCTCAAATAAAAAGAGAAAAATTCTTCTTTTTGGTTCTGAATATAAATTAACAGAACCTTTCATTAAAGAGAGAGATGCTGTATATATGTCTGTTACATATAACTGTCAATTATATGTACCAGCAAAATTGATTAAGAAAACTAAGAAAACTTGTGAAATACAGGACCAGATTTTATATCTGGGAGATATTCCTTTGATGAATTCTAAAGGAACTTTTGTAATAAATGGAAATTACAGAGTCGTGGTCAATCAAATAGTAAGAAGCCCCGGTATTTATTACACTTGGAAACGAAAACCGTCGGGAAACATTATCTGGATTGGCACAATAATTTCAGATTGGGGAGGAAGATCAAGATTAGAGCTTAATAAAAAAAAAGAAAAGATATGGATTCGTATAAACAAAAAAAAAATATCTGTTTTACTTTTTTTATTGGCTATGGGTCTAAATTTCGAAGAGATTTTTAACTATAAGAATGTTAAAGCGTTTTTCCAATATTCGAAGGAGTATTATACATACAAGTACGATTGGTATGGCGGGAAGCGGAAAGCTATTTTAAAACTTTATAAAAAACTTTACATAAGTGACGAAAATGAAGAAGAAGGAGAAGAAGGAGAAGAAGAAGAAGAAGAAGAAGAATTGGATTTTGAGTCTATAGATGAAAAAGTAACAACATTTTTTCGAACGAAATTTTTATTAGGAAAGATGGGTCGACGAAATCTGAATAAAAAACTAAGTCTTGATATACCCGAGAACGAAATTTTATTATTACCGTACGATATATTGGCTGCTGTGGATTACCTTATCAAAGTGCAATTTGGAGCAGGTACACCCGATGATATAGATCACTTACAAAATCGATATATTCGTTCTGTAGCAGATTTATTACAAGAGCAATTACGATTAGCTCTATATGATTTCAGAGAAGCAGTTGAAAAAACTATATTACCTGCTGTATCAATCAATGCTAAAAAGAGAATAACTCTTATTAAATTGGAAACTTTCATTTCATTAACGGGTACTTTTCAGAATTTTTTTGGGTTACATCCCTTATCACAATTTTTGGATCAAACTAATCCGTTGGCAGAAATAGTTCATAGTCGAAAAGTGAGCTCTTTGGGCCCTGGAGGATTGACAAGTCGAACGTCTACTTTTCGTACACGGGATATTCATCCTAGTCATTATGGACGTATTTGTCCGATTACGACATCCGAAGGAATAAATGTTGGGCTTATTGGATCGTTATCTATTTATGCAACGCTTGGTCATTACGGCTCTTTACAAAGTCCATTCTATAGGCTATCTGAGAGATCGAACAAAGACCATATGGTTTATCTATTACCGGGAGAAGATGAATACTATCGGATAGCTATAGGAAATTCTCTGGCATTAAATCAAGGGGTTCCAGAGGAACAATTGACTGCAGCTCGATTTCAGCAAGAATTTTTATTTTTTGCATGGGACCAAATTCATTTCAGAAGTATTTTCCCTTCCCAATATTTTTCCGTTGGAGTTTGTCTTATTCCTTTTATCGAACATAATGATGCGAATCGTGCTTTAATGGGTTCTAATATGCAGCGTCAAGCACTTCCACTTGTTCAACCTGAGAAGTGTATTGTTGGAACTGGATTGGAGGGTCAAGTAGCTCTAGATTCAGGAAGTGTAGCTATAGCCAAGCAAGGGGGAAAAATAAAGTATATTGATGGTGAAAATATAATCATAACTTCATCTGTTGCTCGAGACAATATAGAAACAGAATTGATTCTATATCAACGTTCTAATAGTGATACTTGTATGCATCAAAAACCCCGAGTTCGCCAAGGGGAATATGTAAAGAGGGGACAAATTATAGCAGACAGTGCAGCTACAGCAGGGGGAGAACTTTCTTTGGGAAAAAACATTTTAGTGGCCTATATGCCATGGGAAGGATACAATTTTGAAGATGCAATACTTATTAGTGAACGTCTGGTATATGAAGACATTTTTACTTCTTTTCAGATCGTAAGATACAAAATTGGAGTTTATTTTACGGACCAGGGCCCTGAAGTAATAACTAGAGAAATACCTCATTTAAATGCTTACTTACTCCGTCATCTGGACGAAAACGGCATTGTAATGATAGGATCTTGGATAGAAACAGGTGATATATTAGTAGGTAAATTAATACTGGAAGCAGAAGAAGACTCACTAATAAATACTCCAGAAGGAAAATTATTACAAGCTTTATTTGATATTAAGGCACCTACTGGAAAAGAAAATTGTTTCAGAGTCCCTAAAGGTGTAAAAGGTCGAGTTATCGATGTGAGATGCTTTCAGGAGTTCGAGGAGGAGGAAGACGATTATCTCGGCGATATTATAGAAAAAGTTCATGTATATATTTTACAAAAACGTAAAATACAAGTGGGTGATAAAGTAGCGGGAAGGCATGGTAATAAAGGTATTATTTCAAAAATTTTGCCCAGGCAAGATATGCCTTATTTACAAAATGGAACACCAGTGGACATGGTATTAAATCCATTAGGGGTACCTTCACGAATGAATGTAGGACAGATCTTTGAATGTTTACTTGGTTTAGCAGGAAAACTAATGAACAAACATTATAGACTTCCACCTTTTGACGAAAGGTACGAGCGAGAAGCTTCTAGAAAACTAGTGTTTTCTGAGCTTTATAAAGCTAGCGAGCAAACAGCTAATCCATGGGTATTTGAAACTGATAATCCTGGAAAACATAGATTAATTGATGGAAGAACAGGAAAGGTTTTTGAACAACCTGTTACAATAGGAATAGCTTATATATCGAAATTGTGCCATCAAGTTGACGACAAAATTCATGCACGTTCCCGTGGGCCTTATGCGTTGGTTACACAACAACCTCTAAAAGGAAAATCCTCCAGAGGAGGACAACGAGTAGGAGAAATGGAAGTTTGGGCTCTAGAAGGTTTTGGTGTTGCTTATATTTTACACGAGATACTTACTTTAAAATCTGATCATATGGACACTCGTGAAAAAATATTTGGTGCCATTTTCAACGGAGAACCAATGCCTAAACCTACCACTTTTACAGAATCTTTCCGATTGCTCAGTCGAGAACTACGATCTTTAGCTCTAGAATTGAATCATACTACTCTATCTGAGATAGACTTTCAGATAGATAAGAAGGAAGTTTGATCAAAATGAATCAAAATTTATTTATTATGAATGACCAGAATAAACACGAACAACTTCAAATTGGATTAGTTTCTCCCGAGCAGATTCTCGCTTGGTCTGAAAGAATATTACCTAATGGAGAAAGAGTCGGACAAGTGACTGCAGAACAGATTTTAGATTATAGAACTTATGAACCAATAAGAGGTGGATTACTTTGTGAAAGGATATTTGGACCTAGGAAAAGGGGAGTTTGTGCTTGTGTAAAACCTCCAATGATAGAAAATGAGAAGGAAAACTACGACTCCAATTTTTGTACTCAATGTGGAGTTGAACTTGTTATTGATCCTCGAATTCGAAGATATCGAATGGGATACATTAAACTGGCATGTCCAGTTGTTCATATTTGGTATTTCAAACGACGTCCCAGTTATATCGCGAATCTATTAAATAAAACTCGTAAAGAATTAGAAGACCTAGTATACTGCGATGTGTGACTTGATCACAAGCTCCGATTATACAGATCCATAGGAACTGTCATCCTATTCAATCTAATTGGGATGCCCTTAGCTCTGACACGTCCCTCGGCAAGAGGGGCATGAAGCTCAGAATTAGAACCATGTTGATAAAGAGGAATGAATCTAGGGTTAATATCTTGAGTAATATATTAATTTAAATTACTAATTGGACTTCGTAAAAATACTTCTTTTATCACTTTGTGAAACAAAATGGAATCAAAAATCTGTTTCATTTTTCTTTTTATTCTAGACCAAAGAGAAAATATGGTTATAGGAGTCTATTCATCGCACATATGCTTCAAATAGTATTGTAACCATCGAAGTAAAACAGAAACCTACAGGATCAATTAATAAAGAGATAGAGACAAGTAAATCCCATATGAATTTCACAATAAATTAAAGATCTTTCACAAAGAAATGTATCGTTCAAAAGGGAGAAGACTGCTCATTAATTACGTATTTATGTCATAATACGAATTGTAAACCAATAATCGAATTCACTTGGCACTTGAGCAAAGAGTAACTATTTAGTTTTATCACTTGGGGACGAAAACCGTCGGGAAACATTGTCTGTATCAGAGAGCAAAAAACATTTTTTGCATAATGATACATAATCACTTTCCATTTGGGTATAGTTACTTGAGCCGGATGAGAGGAAACTTTCATGTCCGATTCTGAGGGGGGGGAAAAAAGATTGTAAAACCTATCCAAATGTTTTTATTACTAGGCCCACAGTTAACAAGCCAACTTTATTGCGATTTCAGGGAAAACTTCGTGAATATGAGTCTAAATCTTGGGCAAAAGATATTGCTTCTTATCTCTCTTGGGATTTTGCGCTATTTCAAGAGCGAGAAATTGCCACTGGAGGAAAAGCTATCAAAGAACAATTAGCTGGTCTAGATCTGCAAATGATTATAGATCATTCATATATAGAATGGAAGGAAATAGATACGAAAATATCTATATTATTGGAGATACAACCCCAATTTTTGAAGAAAGACTCTCCTTTGAAAAAACTATATAATAGTATCAAGAAAAAACTTATTTCACTTCAAAGAAGAAAGGATCGCCTGGTTCGACGGATGAAATTTGCTCAATATTTTATTCAAACAAATGTAGAACCACAATGGATGGTTTTATGCCTATTACCAGTTCTTCCTCCCGACCTGAGGCCAATGTATAAATTAAATGAAGGTGGAGTGATTACTTCGGATCTCAATGAACTTTATCTAAAAGTTATCCGTCGAAATAATAATCTTTTAGAATCCATAGAATGGACTCGTGCATTTCTAATACCAAATTTATTGTTTGATCAAAAGAAATTAGTCCAAAAAGCTGTAGATGCACTTCTTGATAACAGTATAGGTGCGCAACCGGTGAAAGATAGTAAGGATAGACCTTATAAATCGTTCTCAGATTTCCTCCAAGGGAAAGAAGGAAGATTTCGTGAAAATTTACTTGGAAAACGGGTCGATTATTCAGGTCGTTCTGTTATTGTGGTAGGTCCCCATCTCTCATTGTATCAATGTGGATTACCCCGAGAAATCGCAATAGAACTTTTTCAAGCATTTTTAATTCGTGATCTAGTTGAACGACAGATTGCTCCCAATCTAAGAACTGCTAAATTTTTAATTCGAGATAGGAAACCTATTATATGGAACGTACTTAAACAGACTATCCAAAGACATCCCATATTGTTAAATCGAGCACCCACCTTACACAGATTAGGAATACAAGCATTTCTACCCATTTTAATAAAAGAACGTGCCATTCGGTTACACCCATTGGTTTGCGCAGGGTTTAATGCAGACTTTGATGGAGATCAGATGGCTGTTCACGTACCTTTATCTATGGAAGCTCAAGTAGAAGCTCGTTTACTTATGTTTTCTCATCTCAATCTTATCTCTCCAACTATAGGAGACCCTATTTGTGTACCGACTCAAGATATGCTTCTAGGACTTTATAGATCAACTATTCAAAAAAACCAGGGCATTTATGAAAATAGATACCACCCGAATAATTCAAAAAAGAAGATCGTCTCACCTTCGTTTTATAGCTATGATGATGCGCTTAAAGCTTATGAACAAAAACAAATTGATTTAGACAGTCCTTTATGGCTCCGATGGAGGAGAGATATAGATACCTCTATTATTAATTCAGTAAATCGAGAACTTCCTATCGAAGTTCAATATGAATCTTTCGGTACCTTCTACGAAATCTATGATCATTTTCGAATAAGAAAATGTAGAGTGGGGGAAATACTTAATAAATACATTCGAACGACCGTTGGTCGTATTCGTTTTAATCGAGAAATAGAAGAAGCTATAAAAGGCTTGTGGACTTATGATATCCGACAAGAACTGTCACTATTCAGAATTTAATGTTATTAATCTTATGATCCTTTCATTGATGCAGAGATAAAGATTAAAGGAGCTTTGGAGCTTAAACCCATTGCTGATTCCTACTCCCCAACCCAAAATGGGGAGATTTTATCCAAAATGGAAATATTTTATTGATACAACCTAAATTGAAAATACCCTCTTTATTCTTATGATACAACCTAAATTCAAAGTACCCTTTCCTTTTGAAGTGCCCTTTTTTAATAAAGGGATGGATAAATTTGTTATGAAGCACCTTATTAAAAGATTCGTAAATCAATTTGGAATGACATATACATCACATGTATTAGATCAACTGAAGATTTTAGGTTTCCAGCAAGCTACCGATGCAGCTATTTCATTAGGAATTGATGATCTTTTAACAACACCAGCTAAACTATGGCTTATCCAAGATGTGCAGCAACAAGGGTTTGCTTCGGAAAGACATCATGATTATGGAAATGTACATGCAGTGGAAAAATTACGTCAATTGATTGAGATATGGCATGCTACCAGTGAATATTTGAAACGAGAAATGAATCCGAATTTTAAGATGACTGATCCTCTTAATCCAGTACATATGATGTCCTTTTCAGGAGCTAGAGGAAGTATATCTCAAGTTCACCAATTAGTAGGTATGAGAGGATTAATGTCAGATCCTCAAGGAAAAATTGTCGATCTACCCATTCAAGGAAATTTACGTGAAGGACTTTCCTTAACAGAATATATTATTTCCTGTTACGGTGCTCGTAAAGGAGTTGTAGATACTTCTATACGAACAGCAGATGCTGGATATCTCACACGTAGACTTGTTGAAGTAGTACAACACCTCGTTGTACGTAAAGTAGATTGTGGTACTATACAAGGTCTTTTTGTAAATCTTATTCAAGATCAAGAAACAATCAAAAATCAATTTGTTCTACAAACACTCATTGGGCGCGTATTAGCAGATGATGTATATATAAAGGGAAGATGTATTGCCACGCGCAATGAAGATATTGGAATTAAACTTGCCAATCAATTCTATTATTTCCAAATACAACCAATATATATACGAACCCCTTTTACTTGCAAAAGTATATCTTGGATTTGTCAATTATGTTATGGTCGGAATACTACTCATAGTAACTTAATCGAATTAGGAGAAGCAGTTGGCATTATTGCAGGCCAATCAATTGGAGAGCCGGGAACTCAACTAACATTAAGGACTTTTCATACTGGTGGGGTATTTACGGGTGATATTGCAGAACATATACGAGCCCCGTTCACCGGAAAAATGGAATTCAACGAAAATTTCGTTTTTCCTACCCGCACCCGTCATGGGCACCCTGCTTATATATGCCATAATAGTTTAGACGTGACTATCGATAATCAATATGAAGTACAAAACTTAACGATTCCGCCAGAAAGCTTGCTATTCATTCAGAATAATCAACTCGTGGAATCGGAACAAATAATTGCTGAGATTCGTGCAAAAAAACCCCCTTTTAAAGAGAAAGTAAAGAAATCTATATATTCTGGCCTGACAGGAGAAATGCACTGGAATATCCCTATGCTGTCTAATTTAATAGAAAAGACAACTCATTTATGGGTATTATCGGGAGGGATATATGAATCCGCTTTTCATAAAGATCAAGATCAAGTGGATATTACAGAGCTTCTTCTTTACAAACATAAATCACTTTCGAATTATTCAGTGGATCAGGTGAAACACGAATCAGTTGACTCAAACTGTTTTGAAAGAGGGAAAAAAATATTCAATTATCTCGAAACTGATCGAACCATAGCTAACGAACATCAAGACTCTATCGATTGCACCATTCTTTTTGAAAATACCAACAATATGAGGGTAAAAAACGAACTCATCGTACCATTATGGTGTGATAAACAATCGGGGAAGCGAAGAATCCCTTGTCCTCATTTAATTCTTAGAATGCCTATAGAATCTATTTTCTATAAAAATGAAAATAACAATATTTTTGCTTTTTTGAATGACCCTCGTTCAAAAATGATAAAATATGGGAATATTCTCGGGGGTTATTCAATTGAAAAAGAAAGGAATTTTCTTGAAAATCAATTAGACGGAAGGCCCAGATTCAAAATAAAAAAGGCTTATATTTCTCTCATTTCAGTAAGAACAAATAAGATCATTATCAATATGATTCAAATTAGCTTGCTGAAATACCCTTCTTTTAATATGGCAAGTTCTCCATTTTTGTTTCATAACAAATTAGGTCACACTAATTCTTTTTTTTCGAATGATCAAAGTAAATTACTTAGTAAGGGAACTATTCGTTCAGTACCTAATGAGAATAAAAAAGATCAATCTTTTATTATTCTGTCTACTTCTGATTTTTTGCAAATCGTTTTGTTTAATGATTCTTTAAAAAGCTTAAATACAGTAAAAAAGTCGGATGCAAATAAAAAAATGGCATTGTCAGGTTTCCTGGGTTATTTACATAGTATTTCTAATCGTTTTCCATACTGTCGTTTGATGACTTATAAAAAAGTATTACTAAATGAACGTTCAATTTCTAACAATGACTCGAATACTTTTCAAGTAGCTAAATGCTATTTTATGGACGAAAAGAGGGAAATTTATAAATTTGATTCATGCAGAAATATTCTTTTCAATTTTAATTTGTACTTTTCCCTATCCAATTTTTTTGAAAAAACATTTCCAGTAGTCAGCCTTGGACAATTTTTTTGCAAAAGTATATGGATATTCGAAGATAAACAACTCCAAGGATCTGGTCAAATTGTAGTTGTTCGTGAGGGATCTTTTATCATTAGATTAGCTAAACCCTATTTGGGTACTCGAGGAGCAACTCATAATAGTTATTATGGGAAAATTCTTTACGAAGGAGATACATTAATCACCATGTCATACGACAGATTAAAATCCGATGATATAATTCAAGGTCTTCCTAAAGTTGAACAATTATCAGAAGCCCGCTCGAATACTTTAATAGCGAAAAATCGAAAAAAAAAATTTAAAGAATTGAACAGACACCTGGCAAGATTTTTTGGAAACTTTTGGGGGTCATTCACCAGTGTTAGAATAACTATGGAGGATAGTCAGAATCAGTTGGTCAATGAAATTCAAAAGATTTATCGATCTCAGGGGGTACAAATTTCTGATAAGCATATAGAAATTATTGTGCGCCAAATTACATCGAAAGTTTTAGTTGTAGATGTCGAAAAGTCCGAAAATAAAAATTTTGAAAATGGACTAAATAGTCTTTTTTTACCCGGAGAACTCATTAGATTATCACAAGCACAAAGAATGGATCGTGCTCTCGAAAAAAGAATAAACTATCGAACCATTTTATTGGGAATGACAAACGCATCTCTGAATACTCAAAGTTTTCTATCGGAAGCGAGTTTTCAGGAAACTGCTCGGGTCTTAGCGAAATCTGCTCTTCAAGGTCGCATTGATTGGTTGAAGGGCTTGAAAGAAAATGTTATTCTCGGGAGAATGATACCTGTTGGTACTGGATTCAACCGTTTGAAAAAACGGAGTAAAATAGATCCGAGAATGAGTAAGAAAAATATATTTTCAATAAAAGTGAAAGATTTTTTCTTTAAAGTTTTATTGCAAAAACAAAAAAACAAAGTTCTAAAAAAACTAGTCAAAATAAAGAAAAAATCAAAACGAGTAGGAGTAGTAAAAAAGTAATTTATAAAGAAAGAAATCTAACAATTTGCTTTATTGTATAAAAAGAAATAAAAAATCAAATGAATACTTGTACCAAGTAGGCTACGGCAAGCAATTTAACCCATTCCATTGGAATGTAGGTATTCCAGTTCATATTAAAAAGCAAAAAAAGAAAATGACGAAAAAAAATTGGAACATCAATTTGAAAGAAATGGTAAGAGTAGGAGTTCATTTTGGTCATGAGACAAAAAAATGGAATCCTAAGATGGCACCTTACATTTTTAAAGAACGTCAAAATAGTCATATTATAAATTTGACTTATACCGCTCGTTTTTTATCAGAAGCCTGTGATTTTGTGTTTGATGGAGCAAAAAGAGGAAAACAATTTATGATAGTTGGTACAAAACATCAAACAGCTGATGCAGCTAAATTAGCTGCTTTAGCAGCTCGATGTCATTATGTAAATAAAAAATGGCTCGCGGGTATGTTAACTAATTGGTTTACTACAGAAGCAAGACTTGAAAAATTAAAAAATTTAATGAAAAAAAAAAATACGGGAGGATTTGATCAATTTACGAAGAAAGAAGCAGCAATACTCAGGAGAGAATTGAACAAATTACAGGAAGATCTGGGAGGTATTAGATACATGAAAAAATTACCCGATATTGTAATAATTCTCGATCAAAAAGGAGAATATACTGCTATTCGGGAATGTAGAACTTTGGGTATTCCCACAATTTGCTTAGTTGATACAGATTGTGACCCGGATCTCGTGGATATCCCAATCCCAGCCAATGATGATGGTAGAGGACCAATCCGACTGATCCTAAATAAATTAATTTTAGCAATTCGCACGGGTAGAGCATTGTAATTCTATAAAAAGTGAATAAACAAAAAAAAGAGAAGCTAAAACTAAGTTGGCTACTATTCCCAAATCTTATAGAATAGATTAAGATATATTTGTCTAGAAATACAGAAATCTTCTTAATCAATGAAATAATCATTTCATTATTTTATTTCGTAACCTAACTGATGATAGTGAAATAATTGAGGAATCGGTCATTGAACCAAAATCATTTTTTTTTTTGAAATTCATCTTTATATAGAAAGGGTAATATGAATATTGTACAATTTCCTATTAACACGCTGAATTTTTTCTATGAGATATCCGGTGTGGAAGTAGGTCAGCATTTTTATTGGCAAATAGGGGAGTTCCAAGTTCATGCACAGGTACTTATAACTTCCTGGATTGTAATTGCTGTATTATTAAGTTCAGCTACTCTAGCTGTTCAAGACCCACAAATTGTTCCAAACGGAGCTCAAAATTTTGTGGAATATGTTCTCGAATTTGTTCGGGACTTGGCTAGAACTCAGATTGGCGAAGAAGAATATGGTCCTTGGGTTTCTTTTATAGGAACCATGTTTTTATTTATCTTTGTTTCTAATTGGGCAGGTGCTCTTTTCCCCTGGGGAATTTTTCAATTACCTCATGGGGAATTAGCCGCGCCTACAAATGATATTAATACTACAGTAGCTCTAGCTTTGCTCACATCAGTAGCTTATTTTTATGCAGGTCTTACAAAGAGGGGTTTAGGCTATTTTGGTAAATATATTCAACCAACCCCAATACTTTTACCGATTAACATATTAGAAGATTTTACGAAACCTCTATCACTTAGTTTTCGGCTTTTTGGAAATATATTAGCTGACGAATTGGTAGTTGCCGTTCTTGTTTCCTTAGTACCTTTAGTGGTACCTATACCTGTAATGTTCCTAGGATTATTTACAAGTGGCATTCAAGCTCTAATCTTTGCAACTCTAGCCGCAGCTTATATAGGAGAATCCATGGAGGGTCATCATTAATTTAATTAATTGGACTTAGTCTTTTAATTCAGATTCATAATAATTTGCTCATTTATATTTATAAAACGTTAAATGTTCTTTCCATTTTGATTCCCCCTTAATTATAGTCATAAATGAAAATACTGAATCTCTAAGATCTTAGTAGAAAGATTAAGGATCACCTCACCCGTCGATAAAATCGATAGATAGAATAGATCATATTTGTAGATTCATATCTACATTAAGAATATTAATAGGTTTACTAATGGGAATTAGTTTAGTAAACTATGTGTGTATCCCGGTTTCGAGCAATGACTCGAAGGGATACGTTTTATGTACATAGTTTGTCTATATATTCTATCTCTAATTCTTTAGAGATAGAATATTTCATCTAAAAAAGGATATAATATAAGGGTAGAGGATTTACCTATTTTGTATTATCAAATAATTTTTTAATACCATTTCGTCGAATCAAAATTGAGTTGTTTTCAAAGAAAAGAAATTGTTCTCTAGTTGAACGTGAACAATCAAATCAATAGAGAAAACTATCATATTATCCACCATTATTTAATCTAAGAGGAGATTACCATGAATCCTTTGATTTCTGCTGCTTCCGTTATTGCTGCTGGATTATCCGTAGGCCTTGCTTCTATTGGACCTGGCATTGGTCAAGGCACTGCTGCGGGACAAGCTGTTGAAGGTATTGCGAGACAACCGGAGGCGGAGGGTAAAATACGAGGTACCTTACTGCTAAGTTTAGCTTTTATGGAAGCTTTAACTATTTATGGATTAGTTGTAGCTCTAGCACTTTTATTTGCTAATCCATTTGTTTAATCTCGGAGACTAAAATCCGTATCCTTCGGGATTTTAAGGACCCCCCTTTATCAATTTTCTTGTTCAGCCAATAGGGGAGGGGCTGATCCAAAATAATGGACTTATACGTCACTTGTTTTGGTCAGAAAGACTTGCGACACTCGGAGAAGTAGATAGATTGAGCAAAGTTTTTTTTATTATATCCTTATTTATCGTTATGCGGGACCTGGGACTTACTAAGTACTCGAAATCTGTTTATCCAGAATGAATCGAGTCGGAGAAAAAACTTTGTAAAAGTATCCTTATCTATGAGGGGAGAGCGTATGAAAAATGTAACTGATTCTTTCATTTCCCTAATTTTTTTATCCTCCGCTGAGGGTTTCAGGTTAAATACCAATATTTTAGAAACAAATATACTAAATCTCAGTGTGGTGCTTGGTGTACTGACCTATTTCGGAAAGGGAGTGTGTGCGAGTTGTATATTTGAATAATCTAGCTGGATCCAACCAACTGCATTTTGTAGATAGAAAAGTGCATGATCTCAACGAATTACTTCTAAAAGGGCAAAAAATAAATATGGAAGAACTATAGCATTTCGTAATTGATTGGGAAATTTTTGACCAATCCCAACCAATATGAGAAAATCTTTAGAATGGTTAAAGCTAAACTGCTTGAAGTCCAAGCAAAACTGGTACTCTTTCAACCGCTGTGCTAATATGAGATGGGTTCAAAGGCATAGTTGGAGGTTAATTCGATATATAACATTCATATCAATGGAATTATTCAATCTATCTACTGAAAAATAGTCCTAATCTCCCATCCAATACAATTTTTGGGGTTTAAATGCGGAACCGACGACCTACACAAAAGCGAATTTATTCAAGAAAAAAAATACGAAAAGAAAAAACAACAACTCAGTTGATAACAAAAAACCCCTTTTGGCAAAAGAGCCCTTCGTAGATTTCGGTCTTTGATAGATTGATTTTTTTTTTTTAATTTACATAATATGAACGAAAAGGGTAGGCTTGGTAAAAAAAGCCGAGCGGGAAAGCCGAATGAATCGAAAGATTCGTGTTCGGTTTGGGAAGAGATTATTCGTTCAACTTATGAATAGATAATCTACTTTCATTAAGTAATTTATTAGATAACCGTAAACAGAAAATAGTGAGTACTATTCAGAGTTCTGAAGAATTATGTAAAGGAGCTGCTAATCAGCTTGAGCAAGCCCGGGCTCGCTTACGGGAAGTAGAAATGCGAGCGCGTGAAATTCGGGAAAATGGATACTCTCAAATAGAACAAGAAAAAGAGGATCTTATCAATGTTGCTTCTGTTAATTTGAAACAATTAGAAAATTTAAAGAATGAAACCGTTCAATTGGAACAACAAAGAGTAATTGAACAGGTTCGACAACAAATTTCTCGCCAAGCTGTCCAAAGAGCTCTAGGAACTCTGAATAATCGTCTGAATAGTGAGTTACATTTACGTACGATCGAGCATAATATCGACTTGCTGCTAGGCATGAAAAACATAACTGATTAACGTTATATATATATACTAGGTCTTATTTTTCAAAAGAGAATTAACTAGTGTTAATGGTAACTATTCGACCCGATGAAATCAGTAGTATGATACGTAAACAGATTGAACAATATAATAACGAAGTCAAGGTTGTTAATATTGGCACTGTACTTCAAGTAGGAGATGGCATTGCTCGTATTCATGGTCTTGATAAAGTAATGTCAGGGGAATTAGTAGAATTTGTAGATGGTACAGTAGGTATTGCCCTAAATCTAGAATCAGATAATGTTGGAGCTGTATTAATGGGTGATGGTTTGATGATACAAGAGGGTAGTTCCGTGAGAGCAACGGGAAAAATTGCTCAGATACCAGTAAGTGATGCTTATTTAGGTCGAGTTGTAAATGCGCTAGCTCGACCTATTGATGGTAAGGGGAAGATCTCATCTTCCCAATCTCGATTGATCGAATCTCCCGCTCCAGGTATTATTTCACGACGTTCTGTATATGAACCTCTTCAAACGGGTCTTATTGCTATTGATTCTATGATCCCTATAGGACGCGGTCAGCGAGAATTGATTATTGGGGACAGACAGACCGGTAAGACGGCAGTAGCTACAGATACGATTATAAATCAAAAAAATCAGAATGTAATATGTGTTTATGTCGCTATTGGTCAAAAAGCTTCTTCGGTAGCTCAGGTAGTTAATACGTTCCAAGAACGTGGCGCAATGGAGTATACCATTGTGGTAGCGGAAACTGCAGATTCTCCTGCTACATTACAATATCTTGCTCCTTATACAGGAGCAGCTTTAGCCGAATACTTTATGTATAAAGAACAACATACATTAATCATTTATGATGATCTTTCCAAACAAGCACAAGCTTATCGACAAATGTCTCTTCTATTAAGAAGACCACCTGGCCGGGAAGCTTATCCAGGAGATGTTTTCTATTTACATTCTCGCTTATTAGAAAGAGCAGCTAAATTAAATTCGCAGTTAGGTGGAGGTAGTTTGACTGCTTTACCAATAGTTGAGACTCAAGCTGGAGATGTCTCAGCTTATATCCCCACTAACGTCATTTCCATTACCGACGGACAAATCTTCTTGTCAGCTGATCTCTTCAATGCAGGAATTCAACCTGCCATTAATGTGGGTCTTTCCGTATCTAGAGTAGGATCCGCAGCTCAGATGAAAGCTATGAAACAAGTAGCTGGGAAATTAAAATTAGAATTAGCTCAACTTGCAGAGTTAGAAGCTTTTGCACAATTCGCTTCTGATCTTGATAAAGCTACGCAAGATCAATTGGCAAGAGGCCAACGATTACGCGAGTTGCTCAAGCAATCTCAATCAGATCCTTTGACAGTGGAAGAACAAATAGCTATGATTTATACCGGAACGAATGGATATCTAGATGTATTAGAGATCGTACAAGTTAAAAAATTTATTCTTAAGCTGCGCGAGTATTTAGTAAAAAATAAACCCCAATTTGGAGAAATTATACGTTCTACTGGGACATTCACGCAACAAGCAGAAGATCTCTTAAAAGAAGCTATTCAAGAAAATCTCCAACTTTTTATTATGCTCGAAATAGTATAAAAGAGCTAAATAATCATTTTGCAACATTTAACAAAGCATAACGACGAATTATTACGTCCAATAGGATTTGAACCTATACCTAAGGTTTAGAAGACCTCTGTCCTATCCATTAGACGATGGACGCTTTATTTTCATTATTCCTTTATCGATTGGGAATAAAAAAGTATGATTTTTTCTCTATTCACAACGAGATTCGGGAACGAAAGAGAAAGAATAGGTAGGTAACATGGGCATGAAAAATGAAATAAGAATAAGAAATATGAATGAGCGGGTAGCGGGAATCGAACCCGCATCGTTAGCTTGGAAGGCTAGGGGTTATAGTCGACGTTGATTAACGCCTCTAATTCAGAACCGAACATGAAAATTTCATTTCATTCGGCTCCTCCATGAGAGAGAGATAGAAAGGGAGGTCTGATAAAAAAAACGCTTTTTCACATAATACATAAATTATTTATGCTCTGCTCCATAACATCTATGTTAGTTGTATTTGTAGTTCTTTCCTCTTAACTTCAGGTGAAGAACCTTAAATAGAAAATACCTATTCACTTGATAGATGATCCCTATAGAAAGATAAGATTTTTAAATTCTTAATATTAGGCTCAAAAATCTTTCTAATTACTTCGTTTTCTATTTCTACTGATTGCGATCCTAGAGGAAATCAAATTTCACCGAGCTCAAACAAAATCACGGTGACTAAAGTAAACCAAAGTCACTGTTACCTAGCTATTTGACTCCAACTTTTTTGATTCTAGTAGTTGAACATTTAGTTTAGTTACGATGAAAAATAATATTTTGATATCCATGGATCTTTGATTGATCCGATTAGATAGATCGGTCTAATCCTTTAAAAAATTCTACATTCTGTTTCGCCATCTTGAATGGAAAATATCGTCATTTTATCATTCATTCCAAATTCAAATTACGAGAATGCGCACAATTCCTTTCCTGACCCAGGGTATTCATAGGAGAGGTTTAGAACCTATATAGTAAATAGAGTTTTTTTTTTTATATAAAAAAATATAAATGAGAGTTGAAAGATCCTTCAACTCTGTTGAATATAATGATAGAACGAATCACACTTTTACCACTAAACTATACCCGCCACAATTTCATTGTATCATACAGATCGATTTTTTGTCCAATAGGAAAAAGAAAAAGTAATTTTTAGATTCTAATAAGAATCTAATGCAAGTTCCGATCATCATATTTTCCTATTCCTGAAAACTTAATAAGAGATAGTTTCTTTTCACTTCTTCCGTCCCTTACCTTATTGTTTTGTTTTTACTCTTACAAGAAAAAAGAAAAACCCTCAATCAATATTGTAGGGAATACTCCATGACTAATAGTATGATTTTCTTTAGTAACTAGTCTATTTATAGATAGTTGTTATGATTATTAACACATTCTTTAGAATAATTCAAGTAATTTGGAATTAGTTTTTCTTNNNNACAGATATAGAAAATAAGAATGATCCACTCTTAGTCTTTGAAATCTCTTTTTTACCCTTCAATATGATCTATACATTTTCAATCCAATCTAGAACATCTCATCCAGATTATAATCTGAAATAGTTGGAATAAAAAAAAAATATATATATAGCAAGTGCTTATCTATTAATCTTATAATAAGAGATAAAAATATAATACATAAAAGGAAATATAAGAAATGATATCACAAGGTCAAATTTTGATAGCCCTTTTTATTGCTGTTACTTTTATAATAATGATTTTAGGAAAGTGATTAGGTAGAGCACTGTATTCTTCATAATTTAGTCAATTAATTCCTTATCTAGGAAAGACAATGGCCTGGCCAGATACTGGCCGGGCTAGAAAAAGCGAAAAATTGTTTGAAATGGAATAAAAAAAGAAAATTGGATTCTCACAAATGTTGGTCTTTATTTAGTGAAATGCTATATTCATTTTAGATCTGCCATCTAGGAGAGATGGCTGAGCGGACTAAAGCGGTGGATTGCTAATCCGTTGTACAAACTATTTTGTACCGAGGGTTCGAATCCCTCTCTCTCCGTTCAGTCTGAGATTACTCCTCAAAACCTATAAGGGATTTTGACAAAATCTACTTTCTAATCTTTTTTTCTATTCTTTACGCCCAGGATTTCGTCCTGGATCGTTTGATAGGAATCCAAAGATAAAGAGAGAAACAAAAAATATCACTACTGTGTAAACGAACAGCTTAAGAGTAAGCATTATGTAATCTCCGAAATTATTCTTATTAGAAAACGGAATAGATCATCAATTTTTGTATCATATATTGGCTATTGGCATTGGCTGAGCAAAGAAAAAAAGCAGATTCAAAATTGAATCTATTCTGTTTCTCTTTTGTTCTTTGCTCGGAATTGAACAGGATAAATAGGAATTCGAATACTAATTAAACTATCCTAAACTTGTTTAAGATTATCACAATCAACAAAACAATAGAAACAAGTACAGTCTATGTCTAAAATAGAAGAAAATTTGGAATAGATAAATAGATAAATTATCATCTTTACTCGTTCTTTAAATAGAATATTGAAAGATATGTTATCTTCTTTCTAATAACATATTCTAATCACTAGCTAATCACCCAAACTGCAACTGTGATGCCGTTGATATTGACTAAAGTTATTTTGATCTGTCGAGAATAGATGTATCACAAAATAAACATCAGAACAAGGAAAAAGAATGTTACATCAATTTAGTTAATGAAAATGATCCAATTATAAATAGTTAAATTGTAACAACTAACTAATCATAAAATGATATAAAAAAAATATGTTTTTTCCATATCAAGTGATACAAACAAAAATCAATAAAAACTTAGATTATCGTTATCGAAAACTTACGGCAGCTTGCCAAGCAAAGGCTAATAAAAAAAAGAACAGAGGGATAATGGGCATTACATTAACAATTGGATCAAAAATTGCATAAGCTTCAGGCAATTTGGCAAAAAAGGGATTATTCAAATGAAAAGCGGCATCGTCTAGACAAATATGGAAGTTGAGGATAACTGACATTTTGATTCTCCGATGAATAATGTAAAGATCTAAAAGTATTTGGCCAATCAATCGAATTGTTCGACAAGATTAGACTTTTAGTTTTCGAGTTGGAAGGGATCATTTATTATATACAATATTTTACCTATTCTGATAGGGAATGACCAATGAATGTATATTCTTGTTTCTTTTTAGGTTCCCCTATAGTTAGATATCTGATTAACTCCAGAATCTATGCCCCTCCGGTTATGCATAATTGCATAACGAATCGAATTATAATAATGCAATTCAGATTCAAAACATTGCGTCAATTTATCTTAATGGATTATTATAAAACAATAATGGGGCGTGGCCAAGCGGTAAGGCAGCAGGTTTTGGTCCTGTTATTTCGAAGGTTCGAATCCTTCCGTCCCAGGTGGAACAGTATTATTGAATTGAAAAAAAAAAAAGACTTATAGAAGGGAAATATGATTTCGATAAGATTCTAAATAGAGAAAGGGATATTTTTGCGGTGTAGAATTGGAATACAGATCAAATTGAGATAGAGATAAAGTGAAATTAGCCTATTGGATGTATGCTGGTCCTGCTCATATTGGAACCCTACGAGTAGCTAGTTCTTTCAAAAATGTGCATGCCATTATGCACGCTCCTCTAGGAGATGATTATTTTAATGTCATGCGTTCTATGTTAGAACGTGAAAGAGATTTTACTGCCGCAACTGCTAGCATAGTAGATCGTCACGTACTAGCACGTGGATCTCAAGAAAGAGTTGTGGATAATATTCTCCGGAAAGATAAAGAGGAACACCCTGATCTTATTATATTGACACCTACATGTACCTCTAGTATTTTGCAAGAAGATTTACAGAACTTTGTGAATAGAGCATCCATAATTTCTGATTCCGACGTCATTTTTGCAGATGTTGATCATTATCAAGTAAATGAAATTCAAGCAGCGGATAGAACTTTAGAACAGGTGGTTCGATATTATTTAGATAGATGTCATAGACAAGAAAAATGGGATCAATTTCTCACAGATGTGCCTTCTGTCAATATAATTGGAATTTTTACATTGGGTTTTCATAATCAACACGATTGTCGTGAATTAAGACGTTTATTACGAGATCTGGATATTGAAATTAATCAAATAATTCCTGAAGGAGGATCTGTAGAAGATCTTAAAAAATTACCAAAAGCTTGGTTCAATTTAATTCCTTATCGTGAAGTGGGATTAATGACAGCGGTATATTTAAATAAAGAATATGGGATGCCTTACATATCTATAGCTCCCATGGGAGCTGTAGATATGGCGGAGTGGATCCGCCAGATTCAAAAAAATGTGAATACGTTGACTCTTAGTTCATCGAATAAAAGAGTGGATTATGAACCTTATATCGACGGACAAACTCGATTTGTTTCCCAAGCTGCTTGGTTTTCAAGATCTATTGATTGTCAGAATTTGACGGGTAAAGAAACAGTTGTTTTTGGTGATACAACTCATGCTGCTTCAATCACTAAGATACTTGTTCGAGAAATGGGGATTCGTGTCAGTTGTGCAGGTACTTATTGCAAACACGATGCGGAATGGTTCAAAGAGCAAATTCAAGGTTTCTGCGATGAAATACTGATCACAGATGATCATGCTGAGGTAGGAGATATGATCGCTCACACGGAACCATCTGCAATATTTGGTACTCAAATGGAACGTCATATTGGTAAACGTCTTGATATTCCGTGTGGAGTTATTTCTGCACCAGTTCATATACAAAACTTTCCTTTGGGATACCGACCTTTTTTAGGTTACGAAGGTACTAATCAAATAGCTGATTTAATTTATAACTCATTTGCTCTGGGTATGGAGGACCATCTTCTAGATATTTTTGGTGGTCATGATACTAAAGAAATAATATCCAAATCTATATCTACGGATATAGGCCTAATTTGGAATCCTGAAAGTCGACTAGAATTAAGTAAAATTCCTCGTTTTGCCAGAGAAAAGGTGGAAAGAAATACTGAAAAATTTGCACGACAAAAGGGGATTGAAACCATTACTGTCGAAGTAATGTACGCAGCTAAAGAAGCATTGAATACCTAGCTAACTAAACCAATTAATTCTAAAAAATGTATTCTAGAAATTGAGTGAATGACTATTAATAATTACATATCTATTTTAGGATCGGATAAGAGATCTATCTGTATGATAAAAATTTGTCTTAAAACGATGTGGTAAAAAGCAACGTGTGATTTAAACGACATGATTAGTTCTGTGGATTATGACATCCGCCATTTTGACGCGAAGATACTCTTAGCTCAACATTTATAAAAAAAAGATATAGGAGCTTGGTATCAACTTTTTTTTTTTTCAGCTAGGGGCAGAATCTAGGGTTAATTGAAGTGAAATCAATGAGCTACCTATCGAATTTGACGTTAAGTCTCGAAGAGCTCTTCAGGAATTTGGGTTCAATCAATAAGAATAAAACGAGTTTTATTTATTTATAGTGCTATTGTATAATTTATCAAATTAGTAACTCAATTTACAGAAATTGTGTCATGGTATTTTTCTGCAAAAATTTCTCGTTTTAAACGCGTTTTCAATTTTTTTTTTTATTTATTAAAAAGGGGGTATTCTAAATAATGCGTCTACGTTTAAGTTTAGATCATATAAAATTTAGTTATTATATAAGTTTTGTATCATGGTTGTCTTATTATTATCCATTTATATTTGTTTTATTATATCTTCATTTCATGTATTTTATTCCTGTGCGATCTTTTATAGGGAAGCACATAAGGATTTTTGTTAAGCGGTTCTTCAAGAGAAGGAGAAGAAATGAAAAAGATTAGAATTGTGAGAACGAACTGAATGAATGAAACAAAAAATGATAAACAATTGTTATCGTTTTTTATTCATTAAATAAAATAATAAATTTGTACTTTTTTTTTACTTTACTGCCATTTCTAACGATCTTTTCTTTATAGTCCTAATCATTTTTCATCTTAATATAATGTCAATCCAACAATCCTTCCCAACATTTCGGGATTGACAATAGCATATTTTTTGGATATAATAAATCCGCTATTTCTTTTTTTTTATGGTGAATTCGTTCAACGGATCAGATTTTTTCTGATCCGGAAAGATCACTTGATTTGATTAAGAAATGGTAAAGTTCGATTCGATTATTAATATCCTTGATGATTTATTGTAAAGGTTCTATTTCTGATCGATTGAATCAAGTAACTGCTCTACTTCGGCTGTATCTATACAAATAAGGGTTGCTAACTCAATGGTAGAGTACTCGGCTTTTAAGTGCGACTATGGTCTTTTACATGTTCGGATGAACTATTCAATTCGTCTATACCATCGGTAAAATTAGTAAGACTACGACTGATCCTGAAAAAACAAAAATGGAAAAAGCAGCATGTCGTTCTAAGAATCTCGACTTTCGTTTTTGATCAGCAGAAGCGGCGGATCAAGGAATTCAATGCATATACAAATAATAATGTATACAAATTATTGACATGTGTATACAATTTAATTTGAACAAATGAATTTCTTTTGAAATAAGATCAAATAAATTCGAGAGTGCGAGTGATTAAGTCAAGTGAGTCAATGGATAAAGCTGGATGGCTTGAATCATAAGTAAAACCAGAAGAACGAGCTTCTGTTCCTCATTTCAACGAGGAATTCCCTTTACTAATCGGAAGTTAAAAGCCTTTTAGTAACCGATAAAGGAAGTTTTTCCCTGTAGTAAATTAGGGTTTTCTACATTCACCATGAGTCCTAAGTACTCGAAAACAAATGTGTAAGAGAAATAGTGTACTGACCATGTTAATTCTATTCCATGAGTCAGGAGAGCGATCGGACTGCCAAAATAAGAAATTTTCATTCTTCCTCATGACGAATGAAGATCTATGCGAAGAAAAAGATCTATCTGATAGACATTTTCTATTATGTTCCAACTAGATCGCACCATGTATTATCTTGAATAATCCAACAGGTTATTCTTGGGTCCGGGGGTTTAAAAAATGGATGACTTCCAAAGAAATTCAAACAAACATCGATCTTGGCAACAATTCTTTTTATATCCGCTTTTTTTTCGGGAAGATCTTTACGCAATTGCTCATGATCATCATTTAGATAGATCTGGTTCCGAGGAACCGACGGAAATTTTAGTTTCTAATTTTTTGAGTTTCCTGGCTGTAAAACGTTCAATACGTCGAATACGTAAACAGAATAATTCAATTAGTTTATTCGGGAATTCCGATTCAAATCAATTCATTGAATACAATAAGAATACTTTTAAATCGATACTAAAAGGGTTTACAATTGTCTTGGAAGTTTCGTTCGCAATGCGATCAAAACATTTCATAAAAGGAATGGATGGATGGAATAGTCTCCGATCCATCCATTGCATATTTCCTTTTATGGAGGATAAATTACCACATTCCAATTATATATCAGATATACGAGTGCCCTATTCAATTCATCCGGAAATTTTGGTTCGACTTTTTCGTCGCTGGATCCTAGATGCTCCTTCTTTGCATTTATTACGATCGATTCTCCATGAATGTAGTTTTAGTAAAGAAAATTTGCAGAAATCTCTGATTACACAGAGAGAAAATACGTTCTCCCTGTTCCTTTGGAATTCTTATGTGTATGAATGCGAATCGTTTTTAATTCCTCTTATTAAACGATTTTTTAATTCACAGTCATTGTTATATGACTCTTTTCCGGATCGAACTCATTTTGAGAAAAAGATCAAAGATATTGTTATATTTCCTCCTCAAAAAATTTCAACAAAAAAGATCTGTTTGTTGAAGGATTCTTTCATCCATTATGTGAGATATGGAGAAAGATCCCTTATAGCTCTAAAGGGTACGCATCTTCAAGTGAAAAAATGTAGATATCATCTGTTTCATTTTTGGCAATATTATTTTCATCTTTGGTTTCAACCGTATAGGATATGCAGTCTTGAATTATCCAAGATTTCTTTTTCTTTTTTAGGGTTTTTTATGCATGTTAAAATGAGACCTCTCGTGGTTAGAGCCAAAATGCTAGATGATTTATTCATTACCGATCTTATTACCAATGAATTAAACTCAACAGCTCCGATTAAATCAATTCTTTTTTCTTTAGCTAAAGAAAAGTTTTGTGACATCTCAGGGTGGCCAATTAGTAAATTGTCTTGGACCAGTCTATCAGATGATGATATTCTCGATCGATTCGATCAAATTTGGATAAATCTTTTTCATTACTACAGTGGATCCATCAATCAAGATGGTTTATATCATATAAAGTATATACTTTTAATTTCATGTGCTAAAACTTTGGCCTGTAAACATAAAAGTACTATACGTGTAGTTCGAGAACAATTAGGTTCGGAACTCTTTACAAAATCATTTTCAAAAGAAAGAGAATCCATTTCTTCGTCCTTTTCAAAAACTCGTTCACAGAGAGAACGAATTTGGAATTCAGAAATTAGCCAGATAAACCCCCTGGCTAATTTCTGGCAAAAGATGCGGAATAAACAAATAGAAAACTGATTTTGACCAATGAAATGCTTATTGAGCAATTGCCAGGATCAATTTATGATGCTATAGATCTTTTCCAACCGGAAATCCAACCAAATGATGGATCAAATCACTACATGGAGAAAGCCGTGTGCAATGAAAATTGCAAGCACGGTTTGGGGAGAGATTTCTTGCTCCTATTAAAAAGAGCAGATAATCCACTCCATCCGATGAGCTCCGGGTTCAAGTCCCGGGCAACCCAGAGTACCAGAATCTAGCACCTAAAAGTATTTTGTCTACTTATTGCAGATCCAATGCAATTCAATGTTATCCATTGCTCTTAACAAGCAAGATAGGTAGCATCCCACTATTCGGGAATCATCCTTAAGAAATGAAAGGGTCTTTCTTACCCATCGAAAGAGTTTTGTCTAATCACATTTAACTCCAAGGTAATAATATTTATTACCTTGAATCATAAAGAAAGAAGGAATGCCAATAGAGCGCATTAATACCGTAGGTATTAATATCTACGGATACTATTGAAAACCATTTCAATATATGTGCATATAGTTTATGGAAGGAAGAGGATACTATGAATTTTATGAATATTTATAACCATGTCAAAATGTTGGTTGACATACAGATATGACTCATATTATACTGTTGAATAACAAGCCTTATGTGTATGCTTGGGAGCTTCTAATGATTAAATAAACCAAGTTATAACCATGACCGCAATTCTAGAAAGACGCGAAAGCGCAAGCCTATGGAATCGTTTTTGCGATTGGATCACTAGCACTGAAAACCGTCTTTACATTGGATGGTTTGGTGTCTTGATGATTCCTACCCTATTGACTGCAACCTCTGTATTCATTATCGCTTTCATTGCCGCTCCTCCAGTAGATATTGATGGTATTCGTGAACCTGTTTCCGGTTCTCTTCTTTATGGAAACAATATTATTTCCGGTGCTATTATTCCTACCTCTGCAGCCATCGGTCTGCATTTCTATCCCATCTGGGAAGCAGCTTCTGTTGATGAATGGCTATACAACGGTGGTCCTTATGAGCTAATCGTTCTACACTTTCTACTTGGTGTAGCTTGCTATATGGGTCGTGAGTGGGAGCTTAGCTTCCGTCTAGGTATGCGTCCTTGGATTGCTGTTGCATATTCAGCTCCAGTAGCAGCAGCTACTGCTGTTTTCTTGATTTACCCTATTGGTCAAGGAAGCTTCTCTGATGGTATGCCTCTAGGAATCTCTGGTACTTTCAATTTCATGATTGTATTCCAAGCTGAACACAATATTCTTATGCATCCATTTCACATGTTAGGTGTAGCTGGCGTGTTCGGCGGCTCTCTATTTAGTGCTATGCATGGTTCCTTGGTAACCTCGAGTTTGATCAGGGAAACTACCGAAAATGAGTCTGCTAATGCAGGTTACAAATTTGGTCAGGAAGAAGAAACCTACAATATTGTAGCTGCTCACGGTTATTTCGGCCGATTGATCTTCCAATATGCTAGTTTCAACAACTCCCGTTCTCTACATTTCTTTTTAGCTGCTTGGCCAGTAGTAGGTATCTGGTTTACTGCTTTGGGTATCAGCACTATGGCTTTCAACTTAAATGGATTCAATTTCAACCAATCTGTTGTTGACAGTCAAGGTCGTGTAATTAACACTTGGGCCGATATCATTAATCGTGCTAACCTTGGTATGGAAGTTATGCACGAACGTAATGCTCACAACTTCCCTCTGGATCTAGCTGCTGTTGAAGCTAATTCTATAAACGGCTAATTATTCAAGATGGATTGTTAGTGTATTTCAATCCTAAAAAGAAAGCAGTACCAATTTGGTACTGCTTTTTCCGTCTAATTTTTCTTAAAAGTTACAGTTATTGCGAGCGAACAGAGCACAATAACTATTTACTGTGCATCCAGCAGGAATTGAACCCGCGACTTCCCAATTATGAGTTGGGTGCTTTTACCATTCAGCCATGGATACATAATACCAATTATTAATTAGTAGCGAGTATTGGCTCAGATCTTTTTTTTAATACCCAAAACAAAACTATTAAAAAAAAAAAAATGTCAATGTCACTAACTTGTGTGAGAGTTGCATTGCAAGTGCAACAAATTAATATAATAACTAAACTAAATAATATAATAGTTTCATTATTAGTTGGTTCTCGGGGCTTAGAACCATCCATTCTTGAAATGGAATGACCGTAGACAGAGACTGCCAATTAGTTTGGGGCGGACGTAGCCAAGTGGTTCCAAGGCAGTGGATTGTGAATCCACCACGCGCGGGTTCGATCCCCGTCGTTCGCCCGGTAAAAAAAAAAGTCGACCGGATTCAATTCATTGTGATTTTCTATAATGAATCAAATGATGAGTGGTTGACGATCCATTTGTGTATATATGTTATTACATACATATAACAAAATATAAGAATAAAATCTAGATATTTTTTATTTTCTAAAAAAAAAAAGCTGAATCGACGGTAAGATTGGGATCTTTCCAAAACAACTATTTCTTATGGTGATTTCAATTTATTCATTGAATAACGATACACGACACATTTAACATCATATATAACATAACAAAAGCATTCATTTGCAGGCCCAAATCGAATCCCAAACCTATCTTATCCTCTTCTCATTTGTCATGCAGTAAATTATTCTATTATTTGAATATAGAGAAATAAGTCTTAATTAGCGGGGAGTTCCCGTTTCAAATTAATGAAAAAATTTGCATTTATTGTGGAAATGAAGGATTCTTTGCTTGGCTTCCTCCATTTACTCAGGATAAAATGAGGGTGAGGGAGCTAAAAAAAAAAAAACACACACAATGTTACAAAGAATGTAATGTAACATACTAGAATTTATTTACTGTTATCAAATAAGGCAAAGTTAAACTCAAAATTAGATCAAACGAATAATAAGTTCGGAAGATAAAAAATAAAGAAAAGGAGATCAAAAGATGAAAATAGCAGTTTATGGAAAAGGCGGAATCGGTAAATCAACCACTAGTTGTAATATTTCAATTGCCCTAGCTAGACGTGGGGAAAAAGTGTTACAGATTGGATGTGATCCCAAACATGATAGTACTTTTACTCTTACAGGATTTTTGATACCTACAATTATAGATACTTTGCAGTCCAAAGATTATCATTATGAGGATATTTGGTCCGAAGATGTCATTCATAAAGGTTATGGAGGGGTAGATTGTGTGGAAGCTGGGGGGCCGCCTGCAGGTGCTGGATGCGGGGGATATGTGGTAGGAGAGACTGTGAAATTGTTAAAAGAATTAAATGCATTTTACGAATATGATATAATATTATTTGATGTATTGGGTGACGTGGTTTGTGGAGGTTTTGCTGCTCCGTTGAACTATGCAGATTACTGTCTCATTATTACAGATAATGGATTTGATGCATTATTTGCAGCTAATCGTATTACTGCTTCTATAAGGGAAAAAGCTCGTACACATCCACTCCGATTAGCAGGTTTGGTTGGAAATCGCACATCTAAAAGAGATCTTATCAATAAATATGTAGAGGCTTGTCCAATGCCCGTAATAGAAGTGTTACCTCTTATTGAAGATATTCGAATTTCGAGGGTCAAGGGGAAAACTTTATTTGAAATGGTTGGATCCGAACCATCTCTTAACTATGTATGTGAATATTATTTAAACATAGCGGATCAAATATTGTCCCAACCAGAAGGTATTGTGCCAAAGGAGATTCCAGATCGGGAATTATTCAATCTACTCTCTGACCTTTATCTCAATCCTATTGATGAGGGGAAACATCAAAATAATAAGGAAAATTTACTTGGGTTTACGACGATTTAATCCACATAGTTATAATAATTTATGTCAGTGAAAATTGATGAAACTCTCATTGTCGAATGTGAGACAGGTAATTATCATACTTTTTGTCCAATTAGCTGTGTATCTTGGTTATATCAAAAAATTGAAGATAGTTTCTTTTTAGTTGTGGGTACAAAGACATGCGGTTATTTTCTGCAGAATGCACTTGGAGTAATGATTTTTGCAGAACCTCGCTATGCAATGGCAGAATTGGAAGAAGGAGATATCTCGGCTCAATTGAATGATTATGAAGGATTAAAAAAACTCTGTATTCGAATAAGAAAAGATAGAGATCCTAGCGTGATTATATGGATAGGTACTTGTACTACAGAGATAATAAAAATGGATTTGGAAGGTATGGCACCCAAACTAGAATGGGAAATTGGAATCCCAATTCTAGTGGCAAGAGCGAATGGACTCGATTATGCCTTTACTCAAGGAGAAGATACTGTGTTAGCTGCCATGGCACATCGTTGTCCAGAACCGGAATTCTCCGTTCGTGAACGAAAAGAAACTATACAACATTTTTTGACTTTTCATTCTAGAAAAAAAGAGGAATTGGTTGAATATGCAAATCACCCTTCCTTAGTTCTTTTTGGATCTTTGCCGTCCAACGTCGCTTCTCAACTAAATTTAGAATTAAAACGTCAATCCATCAAGGTATCAGGTTGGTTACCTGCTCAAAAATATACCGATCTTCCATCATTGGGTGACGGAGTTTATGTTTGTGGTGTTCACCCATTTTTGAGTCGGACAGCAACAACTTTGATAAGACGCGAAAAATGTCAATTAATTGCAGCTCCTTTTCCTATTGGTCCAGACGGAACGCGTGCTTGGATTGAAAAGATTTGTCCTGTATTTGGTGTTGAACCCCAAGGTTTGGAGGAAAGGGAGGAACGAATATGGGAAAGTTTAAAAGATTATCTTGATTTGGTAGACGGTAAATCTGTCTTTTTCATGGGAGATAATCTGCTAGAAGTTTCTCTAGCAAGATTCTTAATTAGATGTGGAATGATTGTTCATGAAATTGGCATTCCATATATGGATAAACGATATCAAACTGCTGAATTATCACTTTTACAAGATACATGTATAAAGATGTGTGTACCAATACCACGAATTGTGGAGAAACCGGATAATTCGAATCAAATACGACGTATACGCGAATTACAACCCGATTTAGCTATCACGGGAATGGCTCATGCTAACCCGCTAGAAGCAAGAGGAATTAGTACTAAATGGTCAGTGGAATTTACTTTTGCCCAGATTCATGGGTTTGCCAATGCAAGAGATGTACTTGAATTGGTTACCCGACCTCTACGTCGTCAGAAAAATTTAGAAGACTTGGGTCGAACCACTTTGGTCAGAAAAGAAGAAGTTTAAATTTAAGATAATTTAATCCATCTAATTTGATTTTAATTCTTATTATTATAATAACGGGAGATTTGAAATGATTATAGAAATCATTTCAAATCTCCCGTTATTATATGACTTTTGTATTAAAGTCATTTCTCTAACATTCTTTATTTTCTTTTTTGAGATAAACTTAGACAAATGTAGTGTAGAGGTACGTATAAAGCACGAGATTAGAAAAATTGATATCAAAACTCTATTTTTCTATTATTAATAGAATAGAATGGAATTGAAATATTATTAATAGAATGGAATTGAAATTGATAAATTTTATTGTTTTAGAATCTATATATAAATAGATTGTTTTAAAATATATATAAATAGAATTCTATAGAATATTGCTATTTATTTTGAATGTTTTAATCTATTTAGATGGGATATACATAGATCAATACATATAGATCTATGTTTACGTGGATAAACTCTTTTTAAAAAAGTATGTTTCTCTTTTTTTTTTTTTTTGCACTCAATGAGAATCTTGTATTTCATAAAAATCAGGTGCAATATAGTCTTTGCGCAAAGGCCACCCAATCCAACTTTCTGGCATCAATATACGTTTTAGACATGGATGACTTTCATAAAATATTCCCAACATATCATAAGATTCCCGTTCCTGGAAATTAGCACCTTTCCAAATACATAGAACAGACGGGATTCTGGGATCTTCCCTTGGGACAAATACTTTTATACACACCTCTTCGGGTTCATCTGCATTATCGTTTATTCTCGTAAGATGATATACACTAGCTAAGGAACCTCCTGGTGCTACATCATAAGCGCATTGAGAACGGAGATAATTAAAACCATAAACATATAAAGCAACGGCTACAGAGACCCAATCTTCAGATTTGATTTGTAATGTTTCTGTGCCTTGGTAATCAAAACCCAAAGGTCTATGAGCTAACTTATGCTTGGCTAGCCAAGCAGATAACCGACCTTGCATTTGATTACTATTTATTGTCAAAGTATCTGCATAAGGATTTGACATTTTTCATGGAATTTTCAAAATTTATTTCCTGCTCGTTACTTTTTACTAACGATTATTCATTCGCCAGCAAACTCTCGTATTTTAAAATGTTTCAAAGGGTATGATATCTCTGAAATCGATTCAGATGTTTTGGGAGTGATCTCTAAAGTTGATTTACGAGATTCATAAGATTGATGAAAAAACTTATCCTCCTTATTTTCAATAATAATACTGGATCCAATATGAAATCTATGCTTTCTACTGAAATACCTCTTTGTTTGTTGAAACTCATATCTATCTTCAGATATTTCTTGAGCTATTTTTTCACGAAGTTTTATTATAGCATCTATAATAGCTTCTGGTTTAGGAGGACAACCCGGCAAATAGATATCCACAGGAATTAACTTATCTACTCCGCGAACGGTACTATAAGAATCTGTACTAAACATTCCTCCTGTAATAGTACAGGCTCCCATAGCAATTACATATTTTGGTTCCGGCATTTGTTCATATAATCTCACTAAAGAAGGAGCCATTTTCATTGTAACAGTTCCGGCTGTTATAAGTAGATCGGCTTGCCTAGGACTGGATCTTGGCACCAAACCGTAACGATCAAAGTCGAATCGCGAACCTATTAATGAAGCAAATTCGATAAAACAACAACTAGTACCATAAAGGAGCGGCCATAGACTAGAAAGTCTCGCCCAATTGGACAGATCGTTTAGAGTAGTGGAAACCACTGAATTTGGAGTTGCTTGATGAAGTAAAGATGATTCTATAGGATTTATCGCCGGCTTTAGATTTAGATAATTTTCTACTCGTCTTTTATCATTCCAAAATTTGGGGGTTAAGACCATTCCAATGCTCCTTTTCTCCATGCATAAACTAAACCAACAATTAAGATGATCACGAAAATAAAAGCTTCTATAAATGTAAATAGACCCAAAATATCAAAACTCATAGCCCACGGATAGAGAAAGACTGTTTCCACATCAAAAACAACGAAAACTAAAGCAAACATATAATAGCGAATTCTAAATTGGATCCAAGTATCCCCCATTGGTTCTATACCTGATTCGTAACTAGTGGCTTTCTCCGGCCCTTTATTTATTGGAGCCAAACTTCTTGAAATTGAGAATGCCAGAATCGGAATAAGACTGGATATGGATAAATATATCCAAAAAGTATCATATTCAGAAAATAAAAACATAAATAGATGATTCCTGTTTTGTTTAAATAAATCGAATTCTTTTATTTGTTGTATTGTCCATTTATTAATCGCTTCTCTCCCCTCCCGAATGATTCATTATCATTTTTGTATATTAATTCAATGTTTCGTCTGTGACTTAACACGGAAATGAATAAAAGAATATTTTTTATTTAATACAAAAAAATTAGGAAATGGTTCGAACCCGTGCAATTCGGCAGACTTCACGTTGGTTCGTGTAACGTGTTAATATGGTTTGATGTAAGGGAATTTTATCTATTGAAATAAGGGAGCTTTCAGGGTCGTTGTTTCTAACGATGTGAGATGTGCTAACAAATTAAAAAGACAACCGAGTTCGATTAGAATATTGATTCTAATCGATAGGTACCGATCCACCCGTGGAATATATAAAATCTTTCATAAACAAAATAAAAGGATTATGGATGTGCCCATATTTAGTTCGACACGATGTCCGATCTGTTCTTCTTTATAACAGAGATATTGAAGAATAAGAGTCTGCTCTGGATCGCAGTCGAAAGACTATTTATTCTATTATGAATAATTCCAAATTTTTTGATTTTCGTATTTCCTCTTTACTTTTTCTTTAATGATCTTCTGTATAAGTCGTCAGTTCCTTTAAATAGCAAATAAATTGGATGCTTTTTTTTCATTTCAAACTAGCATCGGATCGTAGGGACAATATGAGCGAGAAAACATAGAAGAGTTTTTTAATTGTATAGGGCTATACGGGCTCGAACCGTAGACCTTCTCGGTAGAACAGATCAAATTTCTTATTACCAAAATGATTTGAACTGTTCCAAGAACCCAACATGCATTTTTATTGCATTGGGCTCTTTCATTAACTGATGGAAAAATCAGTTAGTCTGCCATTCTTTTCCGGAACAGATAATAAGATGGCTCCGTTTGCTTGAAACGAATCATTTTTCGGAAGCAATCCCAAAGTGCTTCAAAAGATTCCCTTGACGTAGGTCTGTCATGCTTAGACATAGATTCTCCAAATGGAGTCTCTCTCACCCCAAAATAAGAATATGAGACTTCATACACCTCAAAGTTCATAGAGCGAAAAGAAATGTTTTTTTGAGATCCTCGTACGTATTATACTCATTATGTCTGACATTGAATGCCCCCGAGATTGACCATATCAACTAGATCTATAGTTCGAATCATACAACGAACTTCATCTTTGTCATGCTATTGTTCTCCTAATTCATAGAGTAAGACTCAAATCTATTTTATGAACCGAATGAATCAATAAACTCTTCTGAAAACCATTGGCGCACGTGTAAACGAGGTGCTCTACCTAGCTGAGCTATAGCCCTTCACAGTTTAGTCCTAAAAATAGACTAATAAAATAGATCACTTTCTGTCAAGATGATATTTGATTTAATCATTCTTAAGGGCATATTGTTTATATGTCTAATTATGCCTAGAATTTAGGTATGACTCAATAAAGAACCTACTTAACTCAGTGGTTAGAGTATCGCTTTCATACGGCGAGAGTCATTGGTTCAAATCCAATAGTAGGTAAAACTTATTTGCTACGATTTATTACTCAACTCAATCGGAGCAAATAAGTTTTACTCTATTTTGAATAAAATAAATTCGTTAATAAAAAAGAAAAATCCATTCCATTTTAAATAATGATAATGAATCCATTTTGAGATCATTATCGAAGTTGAACTTTACAAAGAAAGAGATTACTAAGTAAATTGAAGTTAGAACTCCAAAATGATTATTGACTGATCAACTCATTACAGAGCATTTGTGCTTTTTTAGGTTTTTTTTTGCTAACAATTAGCAATTGGAATCAATATCCTATTTATTATTTATGAGAACCAATCCTTTTCTTTTTGGAGTTTCCGCACTTGTCGAAAAGAAGGCAGGACGTATTGCTCAGATCATCGGCCCAGTACTAGATGTATCTTTCCCTCCAGGTAGTATGCCTAGAATTTACAATTCTTTGATAGTTAAAGATAACGATACAACTGGTCAACCAATAAGTGTGACTTGTGAGGTACAACAATTATTAGGAAATAATAAAGTTAGAGCTGTCGCTATGAGTGCTACAGACGGTTTGATGAGAGGAATGAAAGTAATTGATACAGGAGGGCCACTTAGTGTTCCAGTTGGTGAAACTACTCTCGGGAGAATTTTTAATGTTCTTGGGGAACCCGTGGATAACTTAGGTCCTGTAGATGCTCTCACAACATCTCCTATTCATAGATCTGCTCCTGCCTTTACACAGTTGGATACCAAATTTTCAATCTTTGAAACAGGCATTAAAGTGGTGGATCTTTTAGCTCCTTATCGCCGTGGGGGAAAAATTGGATTATTCGGGGGAGCTGGAGTAGGTAAAACAGTCTTGATTATGGAATTAATCAACAACATTGCTAAGGCTCATGGAGGGGTTTCTGTGTTTGGTGGAGTAGGAGAACGTACCCGTGAAGGAAATGATCTTTACAAGGAGATGAAAGAATCGGGAGTCATTAATGAACAAAATATATCCGAATCCAAAGTAGCTCTGGTTTATGGTCAGATGAATGAACCACCAGGAGCTCGTATGAGAGTAGGTTTAACTGCTTTAACTATGGCTGAATATTTCCGAGATGTCAATAAACAAGATGTACTTCTATTTATTGACAATATCTTCCGTTTTGTCCAAGCAGGATCAGAGGTATCCGCATTATTAGGCAGAATGCCTTCCGCAGTGGGTTATCAGCCAACTCTTAGCACGGAAATGGGTTCTTTACAAGAGAGAATAACTTCTACGAAAGAAGGATCTATAACCTCCATTCAAGCAGTTTATGTACCTGCAGATGACTTGACTGATCCCGCTCCTGCTACAACATTTGCACATTTAGATGCTACTACTGTACTATCGAGAGGATTAGCTGCCAAGGGCATCTATCCAGCGGTAGATCCGCTAGATTCCACATCAACTATGCTCCAACCTTCGATCGTAGGCGAAGAACATTATGAAACTGCGCAAGGAGTTAAACAAACTTTGCAACGTTATAAGGAACTTCAAGATATTATAGCTATTCTTGGATTAGACGAATTATCAGAAGACGATCGTTTAATCGTGGCAAGAGCAAGAAAAATTGAACGGTTTTTGTCACAACCCTTTTTTGTAGCAGAGGTATTTACCGGTTCCCCCGGTAAATATGTGAGTCTAATAGAGACGATTAGAGGTTTTCAAATGATCCTTTCCGGAGAATTAGATGGTCTACCCGAACAGTCTTTTTATTTGGTAGGTAACATTGATGAAGCTACCGCAAAGGCTATGAACTTAAAAGAAATTTAAAGAAAAAAAAAAAATGAACCTAAATCTTCGTGTACTCACTCCCAATCGAGTTGTTTGGGATTCAGAAGTTCAAGAAATAATAATTACTACCAATAGTGGTCAAATGGGTGTATTACCCAATCATATTGCAATTGTAACAGCTTTGGATATAGGAGTCATGAAAATACGACTCAATGCCCAGTGGTCCACTATGGCTTTGATGGGTGGTTTTGCCAAAATAGACAATGATGAAATCACATTATTGGTAAATAATGCAGAAAGAGGTATTGATATAGATCTTCAAGAGGCTCAGGAAAGTTTTAGACTAGCGAAAGCTGATCGTGCGCGAGCTGAAGGCAAGAGACAAGCAATCGAGGCTGATGTGGCTCTCAAAAGAGCTAGAACACGACTAGAGGCTGCTGATGCAATTTTATTAAGATAAAGAATTAATCTACGAAATTGTAAGTAAATAGATTCCAATCCTAAGGAAGTCTTTAACTGTCTGAGCCAATAACTAGGCACATTTCCACCTATGCCCATGCCGTCTGCTATTGCAATTTTTTTTATTTTATTCTTCGCCTAAAGTGAAGAAATCTATCACATTTCACTATTAATAGAATAAATTGGAATTGCCGAAAGGTCCTCAGGTCAAACTAAGAAATTGGGTTGCATCATACATACAAAACATGATACAATATAACTTGAATGAAAGAAAAAAAAACCTTTTTGACAATAGAGGCTACAAAATGAGTATTTTGTACAAAATTTTTTTGTAATACAATACAAAAGGGATTCTTTACGTTCGACACCCAGGTCGAGTAGACCTTGTTCTTGTAAGAGCTATTAACCAATAAATCATAGGGAGGGACTTATTT